CCGAGCAGGCGTGCAGCTTTGCCGCTTATATCATATTTTAGAGTGATTTATCAAGTCGAAGGAGTTTACCAGCAGCTTCTGAAGGATTAAGCTCGTCAAATTTCCATCAACAAGTACGAGGAAATGAAAATATGTACACGTAAGTAAACTTGATTTTCATCTGAATCCGCGTGAACTACCAATTTTGCCAGAATCCACCCATGATAAAAAAAAAAAAAAAGACTCTATAGAAATTTTATGAGAAAATGGAGATATATATATTTGAAGGAGGATCTGCTAAATATTGCCACCGTCCTCTGTTTTACTCGTATATTGTTAATTGAGCAATAATCAAATTGATGTGGTACGGCAAGAGTGACTTATTGGCGTAACTACTAATATGGGGAAAGTCTCAAATTCCCGCGCACTCGCAGGACACTATAAAAAACAATTATGACGTCATAAAATGACGCGGCGACTAAATTGTTTTTCGGACGAATCGCACTCCTTCATATACATCGGGAGTCCATTGATGAAACGGAACGAGAGAAAGTTTAAATGCCGTTCCAGCTGCGATAAAGGCAATAGCTGTATAAATTACAATGAGATACTGACTAAAAGAGAATCCGACAGCTGTTTTATCAAGCTGAAGCTGTCCGCCGGAAATTCCATACAACAAAGAAAAACCATATACCAGAAAAGATGAGCTAGCTCCACCCATCAGCAGAAATTTCGTAGCTGCTTCGTTGGATCTTACGTCCCTTTTTGTATGTCCAGACAGGAAACGAGAAGATAGACTTGATAATTCCAACGCCACGTAAAGGGTGACTAAATCACCTGCCCGGCGAAGAACCATTCCACCTAAACCTGCAGCTAATACGAGAAACGAAAATTCTGCCAAAGCCGTTTTTGAGCATCGTATGTAATCAACTGACGACAGAACAGATAATAGCGAACAAATCAATATAAGAAATCGAAATATATAGCTAAAATTACTGATCTGACCACTTCCGGAAGCAGTAAAAATTGGTTGGATCCCCCATTGACACGGTGAGGCAATCGCGCCAATTAACATAGATATTAGCGAAATTCGACAAGGCAAAATTGTATTTCTGCCTTTGTTTGATAAATCAATTGTAATAATTGTGATTAAACCGAAAATTAAAATACATTCTGGCAAAGTTGACAAATTACTAAGTAAAGAAGAGAAATCTGAAAAAATAGAATTAGTGTAATTCGTAATAAAAATCAAGATAATATTTGAAAATGAGTAACTTTCCGCTCTATCGATTTCAAAAGGAAATTAGCAAATTAAATACTTTCGTATCTACATGATTGTGTAAACCGTAATGGCGAGATATTCGTCTCTTCTTACTATTCAATAAATTCGATAACAAACTTTATCGAGTTAAAAGGGAAAATAAATATTAAACTATCAGACTTGCGTCATTAATTAAATGAATGTTAATGAAACAGATCGATTTAGGTTTAAATGCCGAACTCTCCGATTTATTTTGGAGGAATTGAGCTTGTTACACACAGGGACTGCTTCTGGTAGTTCCAGGTCAAATCTACGTCGTAGAAGACGTATCGTACTCTTATGCTTACCCGCCAACGTATTATCACATGAAAGTCGTGGTATATATCTCAATCTACGCAATCCATTTCGATTTATTGAAGCACTGTGATACGAGGAAAAAGTGTTCCAAATTTCGGCGAACCTGTTCAAGATATCATCATCTGATGACGCAGCCCGGGCTAATTTACTAACTGGATATCCATCACTACCGCGGAATTTCCCTTTTTCCAAAAATTTAACTAATAGCAGAGATGGAATCCTGGGGTGATATTTTCCCCCACTCAATCTACTTATGTAGGAATCTAACACGGTTTCAACCTGAACATCTTTTGATGTTGACCGAATGGTTGATACATAACCCAAAAATAAGACACAACTAGTGGATAACAACTTGCCACGTATTTGAGTAAATTCAGTTGGATAATGGAAATGAGATCTAACAAATATCGAAATATAACGAATCCATTTCTTTGCAAAATATTGGGCTCCATGAGAAGCTATGACAGATTTGTTTTTATATCTTCCAAAGTGAATGCACAAATTTCGAATGAGGCAACGGTTGACACCTAGTGTATCTAATTGAGAAGTATATTTAGAGACACATCTATTTTTTAGATTTACGTTATTTCTATCGGGAAATACAAAAAATCTCGGTTGCAATTTACACACTCGCCTCCATGGCAGTAACGATATTGAATCAATTTCGTAAGTGAAAAAATTTTGAAGTAGCATATCAATACCTTCATGTTCTCTTTGTTTCCAAGGTCGAGGTTGAATAAATTTCCCATACGAAATTTTGTACGCATGAATAACTATCCTTAATAAATGTAGGAATGAGACATCTTTAATTCGTCGGCGAAACAAGCGAATTAGAGTTTCTAGGTGAAGATTTTGCGACATCTCAATTTTCGAGACGTGGCTAGATTTTGGCAATCTATCTTCCGAAAACAGAAATATTGAATGAGTAGACTGTGAAATTGTTGAATCGTTATTCGTTTTGTCGACCAGTCGACGAGAAAGAGGTATTGCCAGAATTAGACATATTGTTTGTAGGAATACGTAGAGGTACAAGTTGATATCGAGCCGACTGCCTTTAACAAATTCTGAATAGAAAATCTCTGAGTAATCCTGGTAGCGCACGCTGTCAATTAAACGCTTTGTTGCTACTGCATTGCAAGTTCCGAAGACTAAATTTAAGCCTTGTCTATCTAAACAAGACTTGCAAGCGACTGAGTGAAGATTATCTCTAAGTAGAAGAAGAAGTAGATATGGGAAGCAATCTTGATTAATGCTAAGCCATTCACTTCTATGTAATAGATCAAACCTAGGAGGAGATCCGGAGGTTATTTTCATTGCAGTAACTCCTAAAGATTACTATATTTCGTAATGACTTTTCCCCGGAGGATTCGATGTATTAATAGCTAAATTTTCATCATTTGGAAAAAATGGAGATGGAACTGCAACTATTTCACCATTGTACTCAAAAGTGATGAATCATCTGTTTCGTTGGACAAAGTGAAATCCGAATATAGTAAATACTTACCAACTAGATGTAGCAAATACTTACTAATTTGGTTTATGCGTGGGAAGTATCCAAGCAAGTAAAATATTTCTTGATTTGATCCTCGATAATATGCTGAGCCGCAACCATCTCTTAAAAAGTCGTAGCGAGTTATACTAAGTGAAATTTCTCTTATAGTTAGGTCGTTGTTTAACCTCTAATCCCAAATTGGATTGGGCGAAGAAACTCGTTCCAGTAGTAATTATGTTGCTGCCTCGAACTATCTCTTACCCCCCCCCCCCCCCTTGTTTCCAATTTTTTATCACGCTCAGAAAGATATGTCCAATATCGCTTCTTCCAAAAAAGGTTTTGATGGAGAACCAGTATTCCCTCCGAAATATTCTACTTTTTAGGGGAATGCCAAATACGGCGTAGACATAAAGTATAAGTAAAAGGGAGGGATAATACAAAAGCATCTGGAAAGATCTGTAAACTAGGCCCATTAGATTCTCCTAAAATTTGATTTTTAATTAGAGCTTGATTCCGATCTATTCGAGCACCTTAGCCCGTTTCAAAATATCACGAACAGTTGCCGTTGATTGAGCTCCTTGTTTAAGTAGGGCGGCAATAGCAAGTAGATCCAATTGAGTTTGTCCTTTCCTGGGGTTGTAGAAACCAACCTCTTCGATGGCTCTACCTTCTCTCCGAGAATGGGTATCAATTGCAATTATTCGGTAAGTAACCTATCGGGATAGGTAGGTACACACGGGACGGAACCCCCCCCCCCCCCCCCATGAAGCCGTAGATGAAACGTTAAATTCGTGCGGCTTAAGGCATAACTTCAGCTGAATAGGTAACTGCCCCATCCAGTAACAGAAGGATACTTCTAACTCACATTATATGACGCGGATATTCTCCAGTTTGTCGAGTTATCTCCTCACGAATTATTCTTTTGTAAGAAACGAAGTTGCCGGGTAAATAGTTTAGATAAATGAGGGGGCAGGCTAACCCCCCCCCTTTCTTTTTTATTTACTCGTCAATGAGCTTCGGTTGAATATCGAAAATCCCCTCGTTCGTAGATCTATTTTAAGTAAATCCTTAGGTTTGGGCCTAACCCCGAGGTCTCTCCCAAATTAAGAGTCGGTAGCAGCAGAACCTATCTTCATAGACCCTAAAAAAAATTCCTTGATTAATTTTTCTTTGTACCTGTTAAAAATTAAGCAATTTCAGATAAGTTAAAAATTAATCAAGGTAAATCGGAGGTAAGGTTGTTGAATCATCCGAACCCAGTAATGCTAGATCAACCCCGTCGAAGTCAAGCTTTAAACCCCCGGTAGAAACATACAAGATAATGGACTAATGAGGCTTCACCGTCCCATTTATTGTAGATAACCATGGATCTAATTTCCCTCCCCAAAAAGATAGATAGATTCAAATAGGTAGATATGATTCAAGCTTTATCAGGTAATTATTTTTAACAAATATCGAAGCGGGAACGCTCCACCATTTTAGTGAAACCGGCGGAGACCAGACTCCGCAAAAACGATCTCGATACTCGAGTCACACGTTGCTTCTTACCATATTGCTTCAAGCGAGGTTTCACCATAATATCTAAAAACCGAGAATTAATTTCCTGCTAAATACTTAATTGCCTCGGTATCTTGGATTGAAATTTCTGGCACAAACTCTGCGACGCAAGAAGTTAAGCAGACTGAAACTTATTCTGAATTGTCATCTACACAGTTTATCAAATTAAGTACTTGATTTTTCTTTAGCCGCATACGTGACATCAATTGTAATTTCTAAAATATTGCTTTGCTTTGCAAAGACTTCGGTGTTTTTTTTGACTCTCCCCCTTGCGAAACCAGGAATTCTACTTGGTTCTGACTCAGCTTCGGGAGTCCGATTAATATCTCTTCTATCTGTTGATAAAGACTTGTTGCTTACTTTCTTAGTGTCGTGCCCTCCGAAAAGATTCGGTAAATGGTCTTCCATACCCAGATTAAATGAGTTATAGATTACATCAGTTATTTGATTGGTTCCTTCGTAACCTAGAAAGGGTCGATATCCCAGAGGAAAGTTCTGAATATGAACCGGTGAAGAAATGACCCCGCACGGAATATCAATACGTTTGCCGATATGACGCTCCATTTGAGTTCCAAATATTGCGGAGGGTTCAATACGGGCTATCGTATCTCCGACTTTGGTATGATCTTCCGTAACTATTACTTCATTGCATAAACCCTGAACTTGCTCGTTGAACCGTTCCGCATCATGCTTGCAATACGTGCCCGAGCAACTTACACGAATTCCCATTTCTTTAACGAGTATTTTAGTAATTGAGGCTGCATGAGTCGCATCACCGAAAATTACTGCTTCTTTTCCAGCTAAATTTTGACAATCAATAGACTTTGAAAACCAAGCTGCTTGAGAAACAAATTTAGTTTGATTGTCAATATATAATTTGTAGTTAAGTCTCTCTTCTGCCAGCGCGAAAGCCCACACATTCACAAGCTTTTCAATCTGTCTAATAAAATCAGCTGTGTTTGAAATTCCCATGGGAGTTATAGATATGTAGGGCATTCCATATTCTTTTTCGAAAAAAGCTGCTGTCATCAAGCCTACTTCGCGGTAAGGAATTATATTAAACCAAGCTCTTGGCAAATCCTTCAAATATTTAAGATACCCCCCTTCCGGGATTACTTGATTGACTGAAACTCCCGATTCTCCAGGTAGACGTTTCAATTCACGACAGTCATGTTGATTATGAAAGCCTGAGGTGAAAATTCCTATAATATTTGCTGAAGGTGCGATTGTTACAGATCGGTCCAAAGTACTTTGTCTACGAGCCCTATCCAGATGAAATCGAATTATTTGTTCCAAGGTTCTATCCGCCGCTTGAAGCTCATTAACGTGATAATTAACATCCGCGAGAATTACATCAGATTCAGAAGACAAGGAGGCTCGCTCCACAAAATTTTGTAGATCCTCTTGTAAAATACTAGAGGTACACGTAGGTGTCAAAACGATTAGGTCGGGGTGTTCCTCATCTTTTCGGCTTATGCTGTTTATAACCTTCTCTTGAGACCCACGTGCTAATACGTGGCGATCCACTACACTAGCAGTTACTGGGGTGAAATCCCTCTCCCTCTCCGACATGGAACGCATTACGTTGAAGTAATCATCTCCCAGAGGGGCATGCATTATAGCATGTACATTCCTAAAGGAACTCGCTACTCGTAAAGTACCTATGTGAGCGGGTCCAGCATACATCCAATAAGCTAATTTCATAATTTAATTTTGATATCATTTTGTTGTCTCGCATCATAGAGGGATCTATTGCTATATGTGTCTTATCATCATAATATAAACTGGGAGATCCCCCGAGGGAAACTGTCATATCAAACATATTGAGAGAGGGGGTAGGTAGCAAATCGAAGGTAGAAATAAGATTTATGACTTCTTCAATTTTGACTACATGAAAATGTAGTAAGATCTTTTCTTCTTCTTAAAAGAATCTGGGACGGAAGGATTCGAACCTCCGAGTGACGGGACCAAAACCCGCTGCCTTACCGCTTGGCCACGCCCCACAAATGGTGGGTATGACGACTATCTCACATCTTGAGTTTTCTGTCAACCGGATTTTTCAGTTATTTTTTCGGTTACAAAAGAATAACAAGGAAAAGAGATTGAACTAGTTTAAAACTATTAGTACTTCATAAAATGAACTGGGAAGGGATACTCTAAGTAGAAGTTTATTCAGATATCACTTTGGCCTGGCAAGGTTTCTATTTTGAAGAATCCTATTTAGTCAAATGAGCGGACATATAATAATATATACCCGACGAGTCAACCGATTGAAAGGTGATGTACAAACACGTCGGATAGAAATTACCTGTTACATCACTGGAGAATGAAGATGGTAGTTTCGTACGATATCTATCTGGAAAATTATATTCACCTCAGTGGCCCCTCCTTTGCCAAATTACCCGAAGCTTATGCAATCTTTGACCCAATTGTAGATGTAATGCCAGTAATACCAGTATTTCTTCTCCTACTAGCCTTTGTTTGGCAAGCCGCTGTTAGCTTTCGATAACTAAGTACTGGGGAGTTGCTTAATCACGGAATGCCTCGTTCTTCAACAAATAATAGAATTATCAAATAGTTGAGGTTGGAAAAATAGAAAAAAGGCCAGGGTCGCTACAATTCAAGCAGAAAAATTAATTTTGGTGAGGTAGAACTTTCTCACCCGCTTCTGGCATCTGCAGGCGGAGGTATCAGTCTTGATAGAAAAACAAGGAAAAGACAAAATACTGTATGAAATAAATAGAATATTTTAAAATAAAATAACGACTAGTGAAAGCCGAGTCCTTTCTTCCAATTAGGGGAGAAAATCACACCCGTATATTCATGCAAATATAAATAGTAGATGTAAATTGGGTATTCCAAACGAAATCGTTTTGCCTTATTTTATACCTAGTCTTAGAAAAGATGGAGATTTTATCATGCTTACCCTTAAGCTATTTGTCTATGCAGTAGTTATCTTCTTCGTTTCTCTATTCGTTTTCGGATTTTTGTCGAATGATCCTGGACGAAACCCCGGACGTAGGGATTAGGCAGAAGTAGACGCCTCGGTTTTGTTGTTAGTATCAGTTTCTCAATTTACCAGTTTAATTTACTAAAATTAGTAGGAGAGAGAGGGATTCGAACCCTCGGTACATATGAGTTGTACAACGGATTAGCAATCCGACGCTTTAGACCACTCGGCCATCTCTCCGAGCGACTAAGTATATATTTACATATATTTTTTTCATCTATTTTAACACGGAGTTAGGTTGTAAGTCTATACCTGCAACCTACATCTACAATATGGTTTGCGTGAAAGGGAGGTAACCTCGCTTGCGTATTACTTGCCAGAGTCAAATTCGGAATTAATTTTGATTCCAAGTAATTTTTTTATTACATAAAAAAGAAATTGTAACTAAATTTATTAGGTACTAAATTTATTAGGTACAAGTCGAAAATCCCACCCAATTAGGGGTTCGACATTTCCCCATCCCGGCTAAATTTGACGAATTTGCTTCCGCAGCCTGAAGTAAAAGACAATATGAAACAATGGCCAATCCCGCAGCTAGAAAGTTTTCCGTAGGAGCATTAAATTAATAATTAATAAGTAGCGAAGAAATTTCACTTTATCAAATTGATTCCATGAGTTTTTTCTGCCCCCCCCCCCCCTACCCTTTTTGTATGGAAGTGAAAAATAAGTGAAAGAAAAGAGTTAAATAAATATATCTGTTTAATTAAACAAAAAAAATCTCTCAGTATCGAGATAGATTTATGAGAAACGATAGAAGGAGGGGTAGTGAATCTAGAAATAATTGCACAACTTGCTATCTTGGCATTGATAGTTGCATCGGGACCATTAGTAATTGCACTATTGGCAGCCCGAAGGGGTAATCTTTAATACGGGCGATGCAACCATGTAAATGGTAATTACGTATATATATACATATGTATATATATACGAGGAGTGGGTAGGGGGGGTCCCACAACACAATCAGGGGTAAATACGGTTAGGACGTCTCGCCGATGTAGAAATGGTTGGTATAATACAAATGTGCCGTAGCGGGTATAGTTTAGTGGTAAAAGTGTGACTCGTTTCAAATTGATTTTACTAGTTAAGGGATCTTTCAAATTGAATCTTGACTAAATCAAGAAGCTTATTTTTACAAAGGTATATCTTCTTTTCTTTACTAGTTATTAGTGTGGAAAAATGCGCAATTCCTGTTACTCTTGTACAAAATCGTACTTATTGGTGACGAAGCAGGATTAGTTTGGTATGCTAAATACTTGGCACGATTCCAAAAAAAGGGAAAATTAGGAATCTATGGGTAGACATCTAAACTATTTGCTTCATCGTCACTGAACCTTGGAGAAGAATCCAAGCTAAGAAGTTGCAGGTGGACTAATCTTGGTTTATCAAGATTGTCAAGTCAAGCACCTATTTGTTTAAACAGTAACAATTGCTTCCGACTCGGTGAGAAATACTTCCCTAAGGATTTTTGAAAGTAAAAATAAAGAACGAGGTAAGAAAAAAGAATTGGCTAAACTAATCCCCCTTCTTTTTATTTAAAGGATCATCTAAGCAGTATATTCATGCTACATGGACAAAACATAAGCAAGACTGACATAGATTTTATGAATACCAATAACTCAAATTGGGACGGCTCCCTCTTCCTCCTCGAAAAAGAGAGAAAAAGAGGAAAAAGTCCCCATATATTTCAATATGGGGGAAGACTTGACACTCGTAAATGTAGTTTTGATATACACCTCCTCCTGAAACGGGGGGGGGGGGGGCGGTTCACCCATCTTTCAAACGTTCCGTTTCGATAAATATATGCGGACGAATTTTATCTCAGTTTTGTACCAGTTAGCCTCCTTGATTTTCATAAAGGAGCCGAATGGGCGGAAACTTCCACGTTCGGTTCTGGATTAGCGATGTCACAATCATTTGTTGCCGTCGACTATAACCTTTAGCCTTCCAAGCTACTGATGCGGGTTCGATTCCCGCTACCCGCTCTTAAAGCTGCGAATCCCGAAGTTCCAGTCGAGTTAACCCCTTCACCCATAAATCGGGTCGTGAACAAACTGAAGTTCCTGTTTGTTCACGATTTGGTAACTAATTTGGAGGCGTATTCATAATTAATCAAAAAATAGAGAGAAAGAAACGCCCATCGTCTAATGGATAGGACAGAGGTCTTCTAAACCTTAAGTATAGGTTCAAATCCTATTGGGCGTAATTATTTATGTGCCTGAGGCAATCCTGTCGACGTAGATGAATCGGAAGCAGTCGAATAAAGTCCAGGGGTTGCCTTACCCCCTCTCCCAAGTGGAACTTGCAACTTTATTACTTATTTATCTTGCAATGTAAAAACTTCTGTTGACTCCTTAATCGCTTCCTTCAGAAGTGTCTCCGCTTGTTCTGTAAATACTTTTGCAGAACGAGTAATTTCACCAAATTTAGGTTTGCTAGTTATTACATACTCACGCAACTGAACTAAGAATCGTTTGACTTGTTCGACTTCTGGTACGTCCAAATATCCGTTGACTCCGGTGTAAATGGTAGCCACCTGTTCCTCCACCGATAATGGGGCTGATTGAGACTGCTTAAGCAACTCACGCAACCGCTGGCCCCTGGCTAACTGATTCTGGGTAGTCTTATCAAGATCAGAAGCAAATTGTGCGAAAGCCTCCAATTCTGCAAATTGTGCCAATTCCGATTTCAACTTGCCGGCCACTTGTTTCATAGCTTTTATTTGGGCTGCGGAGCCCACTCTAGATACAGAAATACCCACATTTATTGCTGGTCGAATCCCAGCATTAAGTAGATCTGCTGATAAAAATATTCCATCCGTGATAGAAATAACATTGGTAGGGATATAAGCTGAGACATCTCCTGCTTGTGTCTCAACGATGGGTAAAGCTGTCATGCTACCTTCCCCTAATTGGATACTTAACTTAGCCGCTCTTTCTAAGAGACGGGAATGTAGGTAAAAAACATCTCCTGGATATGCTTCTCGCCCAGGTGGTCTTCTTAGTAGTAAAGACATTTGTCGATAAGCTTGAGCTTGTTTAGAAAGATCGTCATGAATAATCAAGGTATGCTGCTTGCGATACATGAAGTATTCGGCCAAAGATGCTCCCGTATAAGGAGCGAGATATTGCAGAGTGGCTGGGGAGTTCGCGGTTTCCGACACTACGATCGTATATTCCATGGCGCCGCGATCTTGAGAGGTGTCCACTACCTGAGCCACAGAAGAAGCTTTCTGACCAATGGCTACGTAAACACATATAACATTTTGACCTTTCTGATTCGAAATTGTATCTGTAGCTACTGCTGTTTTACCAGTCTGTCTGTCACCAATAATCAACTCCCGTTGACCACGACCAATGGGAATCATGGAATCAATAGCAATAAGACCTGTTTGTAAAGGTTCGTAGACGGAGCGTCTCGAAATAATCCCCGGAGCGGGGGATTCGATCGACCTAAACTCGGAAGCTGGGATTTGGCCCCTCCCATCAATAGGTTGGGCCAAGGCATTTACGACACGGCCTAGAAATGAGTCACTAACTGGTATTTGGGCAATTTTTCCCGTTGCTCTTACGGAGCTTCCCTCCTGTATGGTCAAACCATCACCCATCAGTACGGCCCCAACATTATCAGATTCTAGATTCGGAGCAATCCCTGCTGTACCATCCTCAGATTCCACCGATTCACCAGCCATTACTTCGGTAAGTCCATGAATACGGGCGATCCCATCTCCGACAAGTACGGTACCGATGTTAACAACTTTCACTTCTGGGACATACCCCTCAATTTGCTTGCGAATAATGCTACTAATTTCGTCAGGTCGAATATTTATCACCATTTTTGTAAGAAGAAATATTATTGGAAGAAGGAGAAGTAGAAATAGGACCCGTTTCACAATGAGATTAAGTAGATGGAAACTTGTAGCGAAATTGAGACTAGTCAGATTTGTTGTCTATGGCTCTGAACAGACCGATGTGATAATCAACCATTCGTAGGTGCAGTTGATTATCCAGACGACTAGTTAGGCTTTCCAGAGCCCTTTCAGACGCTAGTCGAGAAACTTGACGCCGAACCTGCTCAATAGCGCGTTGTTTCTCGAAACGAATTGCATAATTCTTACTATCTTCTAACCCTTTTAAATCTTCGTCAGCTGCATCGACCAGATCCCGCTGTTCCCTGTCCATTTGGGTAAGTCCATTAATTCGGATCCCATCCGCTTTAATTTTTGCTTGCTGCAGACGAATACGAGCCTTCCGAAGTTTGTTAGAAGCTTCTTCGTGACGTTCTTCCGCATCCTGAATTGTATTCAAAATTGTTCTTTCACGATTTTCTAAAAAATTGATCAATGAAAGTGGATTACAGATCTCCGAGAATCGGAGACTAGTGATCTCTTCCCAAACCGAACATGGATGTTTCGATCCATTCGGCTTTCCTGCCCGCTTCTTCCGATAGATTGATAGAATCCAACAGACATTGTTTCTGCACGCGGGCTTGCCTCCCCTCTTTTTTTCCATTGACTAACAAAATTCATCTCGACTATGCTTAGATGAAATAATAAACATTTAAAAAGGAAATAAGATTGAGGACTCTCCCAGATAATTACTAATTATTTGAGAGCCGCTTGTTCCGAGTGGTATTCATCTTGTATGGGTTGTCTATTCAGCAAATTGAAGAAGATTGAACTGAGTCAACTCTGATATTTCTCCATCTATCTATATATCTACTTAGGATAGGTATCTATTTCGAGAAGTGATACAAATCGAAGTATTCCTGATATGGGCGTCATATACCGAATACGGCGAATAATGCTTTCCAACCGCGATTTGGCTTACGCGTCAGGGGAGAGAGAACCCCAATTTTGCCAAGACTTCAAGCAATTTGGCTTTAACCATATTGGCGGCAGTCCCGGTGATCCGTTAGCAGAAGCAAAAGTTTCACCGATTACACGGAATGCTCCGGTTCTTGCATAACATTTATTTACAGGGAATTCGTCGGGGTTTTGCACTTTCTCTGGTTTGGGTGCAACTGGGAGAAACAGCTACCCCACTCGGATATACGACTCGCACACACCCCTCTTCCGTAGTAAAACAATATACCTAGCACCAAAATTAAGTTAATTAGATTTATCTCTGAAATATTCGTGTTTAAACCAATACTTGCGGCGAGAGTCCAATCACTTGAAGAAGCAGGGATCTCACTTACACTTCCCATAATCCTTTCCCTCCTGGAAGATTTTGCAAGAATTGAACAACCTCTGGTCCAGCCTGAAAAGAAGTCACAAACTCCGAAATCCGAAGAATCAAAAGAAAACCGCGAGAGGGACAATATTTGCCGAGTCGCCAATTTTGGCAACTTATTGGTTTACCCCATTTGCCAAAACTTCTTAGCTTAGTTAGTAGAGACAGAGAGAGTCACAACTAAACGCTGCAGGAACTCGAGTGGGTAGATGTAGCGGTGACTTCCCACTACCACTAGGACCCCCCCCCCCCCCCCCTCCAAACTAGCGTTTCACCACTGATTCAAAAATAGTTTAATGAGGGAAGGGTAGGTGCAACAAACTATTTTCCATTTTAAATAAGTTAAACAAATTTAAATAAGTTAAACAAATGGATTTGCAAATAACGGAGCTGGAGCTACAACTAATCCGTAAATTGTCAAAGCTTCCATGAAAGCCAAACTCAATGATGAAGTACCTCGTATCTTGCCTTCTGCTTCTGGCTGTCTCGCAATACCCTCGACTGCCTGACCTGCAGCAGTGCCCTGGCCAACACCGGGGCCAATTGAGGCAAGGCCTACAGCTAACCCAGCAGCAATAACAGAAGCAGCAGAAATCGATGGGTTCATATTAGTCTCCTCCTAATTTATTTACATTAATCAATATTGTTTCGTTGGATGCTAACTAGACTCGTTGCAATGAAGACTTTCTAGTAAACGTTAATCGAGAAATCAATTCTACGTGAGTCTAATCAAAACCAGTCATGTTACGTAACAGGCCATATCGTCAATGTTGAATTTGGAAAAATAATGAAATACGGGAAGGACGCATCTACTTCCTATGTCGATCAGTGCGACTTCCTACCTAATTTAATAAAATTGTATTGGAGAAATTTGAGTATTTGGTAATACTAATTATTATCTACTGAAACATGTTCATTCTAGTTTTGGTGCAAGTAACACCTAATCAATTCATCCGATATGATATGAAATAGGGGTAACTTGGACATAAACCAGTTCAAACGAGAAGCAAAAAAACGAAATAAATCGCTTCCTCAACAGTTTGTATATATCTTTCACTTCTTCAGTTTGAGCTTGGCAATGGGAATTTATACTTCCTCACCTAAAATATTGAATGGCTCATTTTAAATTTGGAGGTCCATGGGGGAATTACCGACCCCCCCCCCCCCCCCCGCTACTTTTTCTTATTACTATTCGGGGTGGAGGAGAAGACAACAAGGGTCCCGTACTACTATAGCATAATACCACGGAAACGTCTTTTCCTACTACAGCGACCAAATGAATGGTTCTCAAAATAAATTATTTTGTAATTATCATAGTCTCTTGTAATGACTTATTCCAGGTAAATTAGTGGTGGCCCTCCATGGATTCCCCAATATAAGCCGCAGCTGAAGTAGCAAAAATCAAAGCTTGTATGGCACTTGTAAATAATCCTAAAGGCATCATGGGTACAGGAACAACTAAAGGTACTAAGGAGACGGGAACAGCTACTACCAACTCGTCAGCCAAAATATTTCCAAACAGCCGAAAACTAAGTGATAGGGGTTTGGTAAAATCTTCCAAAATATTAATAGGTAGTAGTACCGGAGTTGGCTGGATATACTTACCGAAATAACTGAAACCTCTCTTGTGTAAACCCGCATAAGAATGTGCTACTGATGTAGGCAAGGCTAACGCAACAGTAGTATTGATATCATTGGTAGGTGCAGCCAACTCTCCATGAGGTAACTGAATGATTCGCCAAGGAAACAAAGCACCAGACCAGTTGGAAGCAAAAATAGATGGAAACATCGTTCCGATAAAAGGAATCCAGGGGCGGTATTCCTCCTCCCCCATCTGGGTCCTAGTTAAATCCCTAATAAATTCAAGAACATACTCGACAAAATTCTGGCTGCCAGTCGGTATGGTTTGCAGATTCCTGGTACCTATAAGAGATAAAGCCAACAACAATGCGACGACGACCCGGGAAGTTAGAAGAACTTGTGCGTGAACTTGGAAATCTCCTACTTGCCAATGGGAGTGGCCTACTTCTACACTTGATACTTGATACAGATCATCCATCTCGTAAATTCGCAGTTGCTCGATGTTCATAACACCCCCCTCTCAATGGGGAAATTTATCTAAAATATTTAAGGTAATCGCTAAAAATTAGTTTCTTTTCTTTTTTTAAAGAAACGTAGGCAATTTAGTTTCTGTTTAAATTGGACGGTATCCTTAAGCTAAGTACGATGCAAACTTTTCTTCCTATTTCATTACAAATTGTCGAAGCAGTTATTATCCTTGTCTTTTGCTAATTTATGTCAGATAACTTTGAGTTTAAGCGACCTTCACAAATGGCTAATGCTGGTTTGTCCAATATCCATCGGATTGAGGGTCGCGCGTCGTCATTGCCGGGGATTGGGATATTCACAAGATCCGGATCGCAATCTGTATCGACAACACAGATTGTAGGAATGCCCGAAATAATACATTCCCTAGGAGCAACAGATTCGTGCTGATCAGTAATTGTCACAATATCGGGTAAGTCTGCCATATATTGAATGCCGCCTAGACACTTTTTCAGTTTAAGTAGTCCTCTCAAAATCGCCGCCTCTTGCTTTGGAAGTCGGTCGAACTCCCCCGTATCTTCTACGTTTTGTAGATATTGAAACCTACGAAGACGCATTTCTGTGGTGGACCAATTTGTCGACATACCGCCTAACCATTTTTCATTTACATAGTGACATTGAGATCTCGTTGCGGCTGATGCTACCAAATCAGCTACCTGATGTTTCGTACCAACCGTTGAAAATTCCTTTCCCTCCGCTGCTGCATCAAATACCAGATCACAGGCCTCAGATGAAAAACGAGCAGTCTGAGTTAGATCGAGAATATGAACACCCTTCCGCTCTGTAAATATATAAGGTGACATTCTGGGATTCCATTTCTGGGTTTGGTGGCCGAAGTGAATCCCTGCTGCCATCATTCCTTCCAAATTGATATTCCGATTTCTCTGTTGCATCTTCCCCTCAGGTGTAAAAAGCTGTAAATTCGTTTCATTTTAACTAAATTTGATACATTATTACAATCTAATGATCAATTTTGTCAGTTGAAACGCGCAAAAACGTCATTTGGTATCAGGGGGATAAGGAGGGGTCACTCCCCATCTCATTTCAAGATTAGTAGGAGGTAAGAATCGACTCAATCCCGTATGGATGAATAGATTGGGGCCGACATTTTGCTGCTTGCGGTAGTCGCATAAGTCATATTTTATTTCCCAGGTTGGGTTATTCCTATTCCTGTTTATTTCCAGGTGAAAACCTTTTTGCCTATTCACTTCTAGTTGGCAAACGATTTCTGGACTACCTGTTCCGACAGGGACGGAGTCGCCAAGAATAACGTTTTCTTTTAATCCTTTTAACCGGTCAATTCGACCACGGAGAGCAGCTTTAGCCAATACTCGCGTAGTTTCTTGAAGACTCGCCTCTGATAAAAAGCTAGAAGTATTAAGGGATGCTTTTGTCATTCCCAGTATAATGGGTTCATAGAAAATTGGTTTTTTCAATACACGATTCATCCGTTCCGCCTGTGATAGCTCCACAAGCTCCCCAGGAAAGGATACGTTGGTTATCCTATCTTCCGATGCTACGACCCTTGATGTCAGCTGCCGAATAATAATTTCTAGATGCCTATCAGATATTTTTACTCCTTGAGATTCGTAAACTTCTCTAATTTCGTTAATTAAGATCAGTTGGCAGTATTCCATACTTGTCCCGGCACTTAGAAAATGGCTCCATAGGTTTCCCATCAATCTTGTAATACCCCGATTCCATCTTCTAGAGAGATATTCGATTCTTACTGAAATAGAAGCAACGGAACGAGATTCTAGCAGTTGCTCAACCTTTGGAAGACCCTGCGTGATGTCTCCGGATTTCAACCTATCATACGGTAATTTTATTGACGTATCTCCCTCCCCGATGATGTCTCCAGACATTTTGTAGGGAACTGCTCCCCGGGTCGCCAACAGGGTTTTACCAGCTCTGACTAATAAGTAATCCCGATAAATGGCTACGACCTGACCAGACTGGAAAAATAAACTACCTCTACGGAAGAATCGATTTCTACTGATTAGTAGTCCTAGATTAATTGAAAAGATTCTACAACTAAGAAATTTTGGTGGCGGATGAATTGGCTTTTCCAATAAAAATCTATATAAAGAAGGATTTGTGGCACATCTTAATGTTAATCTGTTCTCATCAATTAGATACCTATGTCGGTGTCCCGACGTATCTGTCGCATACGTATCGGTCGCATACGTATCTGTCAAATAATTGAGAAAGTAACTTCCGAAAAAGGAAGCTTTGCTATTCAGTGCCAAATGAGGGGGATACGGCAAGTGGGAAATAGCAAGCGAAGTCCCCAATAGACCTACCTCTTCAAAATTTAATTGACAACAAGTTAATTTCGATCTATCGAATTTAACCAGCTTATCTTCAATATTTAGATTTGGATATTTTTCTGAAAAAGATTCACATTTGAAGGTGGATGAAACATTTTTCAGACTCCTGGCTGAGTTGACTATACCTGATTCTGGGCGGTAAAGATAATTACCAACTTTCCTTCCATAGTTATTATTGCTTGAATCAGCAAAAAAATTGTTGCGATGAAAATCAAACGGTGACAAAGTTACGAAAGACGCACCACGCTCTGACGCCGAATGAATAGTAATGCTTCGATGTCTGAGAGCTAAATCGTTGCCGTCGCCGGATAGATTGACTCGAGCAAAAGAGGGCTTGTCGACAGACACCAATTTTTGGGAAATCTGATTGACTCCAAACCTTCTTGCAGGGGAAAACGTCACCAAATTAACCTGAATGAAAGTACTGAGGAGATTGCTGATTCCCACAGTGGTTAGAGATAAATAGTTACTTCTCGCAGAAGAGGTCTCGTCGAAGTGTCTTCGCCGGTCAGACACTAAAAAAGTTCTAACTAATTGATTAGTCGTGTGACTAATCATTTTGATTCTTTCGCCATTTCTATGGGAGATACATTGAAAAATTCTAGCTTTCGTACGTCTCTGCGTTTTCGGCTTATCAAAGAGGAAAGCTCCTTGCACCAAAGAATCGCTAGAGACTTCGTATTTGACAACTGGTCTTACCGGGACGGAAATCTCTCTCCTCCCGTAAAGTGTAACCGCTTCGAGGTAAACCCAATCCCCGGCTTCGTTTCCATTGGGAATCAAAGTACCTGGCTCTATCAGATTAATGTTTTGCCTAGGTATATTAGTTGTCCCTTCCGAATTGTGAATATATCCGGGTAATACCCTCCTCGCCATAATACTATTTGTTAATGTCTTTTCAATTCGGATTAATCCACGTGTCTTACTAATAATAGTATCAGTTATTTGTTCGCCTTCTTCTGCAATAGTATTGTTTGTTACCAAAATAGATGATGGGGTTTCATATGTAGTACAAGACTCCTCGAAAATTAGGAAGGAATTGCCTCCCCCGACTACTCTATACCACGAGCTGGAAGTCGTCTTTTCCGCCTTACTGTCGAAATGAAATATCTTCTTATCGATAGGTTCAACTTTTACGGTGCCATATCTTGAAATCCCCGAAATACCAACTGGATAGCCAAATCTGTCATAGCTGGCGAGGATATCACCCCCACCCAATATGCTGCTTAATTGAACCTCAATATTTACAAAACACGGTTCGTTAAGATTTCCGTGTTGTCTTTCAAACAACAGAGAAACGAATTCAGTTTTTTCGGACCGCTCCACTTTGATATTAGATAAAATATAATTAGATATTGGAAGTTTCGACCAACTTAAGAAATATTTTGGACCGATTCCAAATTCTCGAATTGGATCGACTCCAAATATTTGGATACTTCTTTGCAAACCTTCCATGCTGGCGGCATCAATTTTCTTTTCACCAATTATTTCGGAAGAATCACACCTCCTTTCGATAGAGTTGAGTTTGACGCCGACTCTATCCTGATCTTTATAAAACAAATAGCTTTCGTTGGATTCGCTATAAGTTCCTGAAAGAATCCGGATATGGCCCGCTTCGCGTACGACACGAATGGGATTGCCTATGTAATCGCGTACATGCCACACAAATTTATTCCAGTGAATTTCCCCCTTTAGATTTGGATAGATAGCTTTTTGGATACGCTCTTTGAGAGGAAATTCTTTGGCTCGTACTTCCGCGATGATTTGCCGCGCCTCAACATACTGACCGCTTCGAATCATAAGTAGGCTTCGAGCTGGAACGACAAAATTATGTGTATCGCCACAACGTGTAAGAACAACACATAGATCACTCCGACACATCCAGGCAGGATGCCCGTGTCGCGTACGTGTGGGGTAAACCAGCCTCCCATCGGAATTGATAAGTCCATTAAACGGAATTCGTATGTATTCTGCAATATCGCCCGTAAATACCCCACCTGTATGAAAAGTTCTTGATGTTAATTGAGTTCCCGGTTCTCCAATGGATTGACCTGCGGTGATACCAACAGCTTCCCCCAATTCTACTAAATCGTACTGGGCGAGACTCCAACCATAACACAACTGACAAATCCGGAAAATGCTTTTACGTGTCAAAGGAGATCTTACATATATTGGCTGCGTCGATACTACTGAGTTACTAGCCAGTCCATCACTGATATCTTGATTACGAGTAGCAATACATCTGACATCTTGGTAGACATTATCTGCCAGCACACGTCCAACCAATTTTTGATATGATATTGCTCCAACGGATTTTCCTTTCTCTTCGATGATATTAGGCGAAGCAATACTTTTGGTAGTTTCACAATCCTTTTTGCGTACAGCGATATGTTGAACCACTTCGACGAGTCTGCGCGTTAGGTATCCGGCATCGGAAGTTCGAACGGCGGTATCCACAACGCCTTTGCGGGCACCATAGCAGGAAATAATATATTCCGTCAGAGATAGGCCTTCGCGAAGGTTTCTTCGGATGGGTAGATCAATTACTTGTCCCCGGGGATCCGACATCAAACCTCTCATGCCAAGCAACTGATGGACTTGGGATACACTTCCCCGGGCCCCAGAAAACGACATCATGTGGACCGGATTTGAAGGATCGATCATTCTGAAACTTGGATTCATTTCCCGTTTTGAACATTCGCTTGTAGCATACCAGGCTTCAATTGATTGGCGTAACTTCTCCACGGCATGCAGACTGCCGTAGTGATAATGCCGTTCCGACACGTGGCTTTATTTCTCAGCGTCTTGTACAAGCCATCCTCTAGATGGTACTGCTAGGAGGTCGTCGATGCCCAGTGAGACAGATGCTTTTGTAGCTTGTTGAAAACCCGAAATCTTAACTTGATCTGAAATATTTGTTGTAGATGCAATTCCAAAACAAACGACTAACTTGCTGATAAGTCGCCTCATTGCAAGTCTATCCATTGTTTTGTTGCAGAACGGTAATTCAGTTTGATCCGTCATGATAGAAACCTCAACTTATATATCTTCTTATCTTGCGATATTTAGTAATAACTAATTTGAATCTAAATGATTAATTAAAAATTTATTAAATGTAAATAAATATATTTATTCATATTTAATAAATTTTTAATTGTAGTTAGTAGTTAGAAGTGGGGATTTTGCCTTGTGTCACCATATCCGGTGCGGACAAAGTAGCACACGAAGAAGCCTTCGATACACCTTGTATCGCTTCTTTTAATTGTTGATTAAGCAAAACACGACCAGCCGTGGTAAGTACATGTATACTTGAAATATACCCCCTCCTGCACTTCCTAATCTGATAATTATCATAGGGATGAAGAGAGGTTCCTAAGGATTCATATTGAGATTCAATAGGTAATTCACGAATTTTCGAACTAATCATTTCCAAATTAATTTCCCGTCGAAGCCATAAAAAACTACATAAATCAATTTGATTTGATTCCTTAGCCCTGAGTATGTCGTAGTAACTGCCGAAACTGGGTATTCTGGCAGGGTAGACGTCATCTCCTCCCACGAAAACGGAATGTCGTCTGCTTCCATAAATTCCTTGTTTATTCTCCATTGTTAATACATAAAGACCGAGAAGCATGTCTTGGCTTGGGACAGATACAGAATCGCCCGTAGCGGGGGATAACAAATTTATGTGCGAAAACATCAGAAGACGAGCTTCAATTTGAGCTTCTAGAGATAGGGGCACATGAACAGCCATCTGATCTCCGTCGAGATCTGCGTTAAACCCCCCACGAACCAATGGATGCAAACGAATGGCACGTCCTTCTATTAAGATGGGCTGAAATGCCTGTATACCTAGCCTATGCAAAGTAGGTGCCCGATTCAGGAGTATCGGGTGACCCCGCATAACTTCCCTGAGAACTTCCCATATGACGGGATCTCCTTTTCGTATCATACTCTTAGCCGCTCTCAGATTACAAGCGAGATGTCCAATCAAGTTACGAATTACAAATACTTGAAAAGGTTCAATTGACATTTCTCGGGGTAATCCACATTGATGCAGCGAAAGAGATGGGCCTACGACAATGACGGAGCGACCTGAGTAGTCGACCCGTTTTCCGAGCAAATTCTCGCGGAATCGTCCTTCTTTACCCTCAATAACCTCTGAAAATGACTTGTAGGGTCTATTAGTAATATCCCTCATTGGTTGCCCACGTATGCCATTATCAATGAGAGCGTCCACAGCTTCTTGAATAAGTCTTTTCTGACAAACAATTAACCCCTCCGGCGTGAATTCACTGCCCGATAAGAATTCAACGAGGGTATTATTTCGATGAATTACCTTTCTGTAAAGCTCATTAAGGTCGGAAGTAACTAATTCACCTTCATACGATTCAACTATTGGTCTCAATTCAGGTGGAAGAACTGGCAAAAGATCTAAAACCATCCATTCTGGTTTTAGGTTCGTCCGTAGAAAATTCTTGGCTAGTTTCATCCGTCTGACCGGAAGATCTTTCCTCCTTTGAATTGTTCGATCTTCCCATTCATTCTCAACAGGCTTTTGTTTTGCTGGCGCTTGCCACTCCAAATATGCACGATCTATAACACTTTGCAGATCCAAACTAGTTAATCCTTTTTTGACCGCATCCCCTCCGGTGGCAATTTCGTTCCCCTGAAGCGTCTCATAATTTCGGGTGGAGAAAAAAGCGGGAAGCATGTTTCTCCAGGATCGGTCTTCGTAATTAAACAGACCTCGCAATCTTAATAGGTTGGGCCTTTCGGCCACAGGCCTAGCAAGAAAAAGATTGGGATAGGTGGGGTGACCCCCCCCCCCTTAGAAGCGGACATGAGTGTTTCCCCTCATCCGGCTCAAATAACTAAACGTCAAATTGTTTCAATTTGACGTTTTCGGTTTGAAACGTGGTAAAACCGTCTCATCAAAGATAAAGTAGTTGCTCATTGCTCGGGTTTTAACTTGTTTTTCTCGAGTAGTCTTGGACCTCCTCCTCCTCGTATTGAGCTATCTGCCGAAGGATAAGTAGCTTTTCCCTTCCATATTTCTCTTTTAGTTTAGTCGTAGGCTGGAGGTATTTTCCTTGTCCCCAATGTGATCACACCCCTCTTTGGGTTTCCACTCCACTTCGACGGCTACTAATTCAATCGAATAGAAAAATCGATGCGATGATTAGATTTTCACAACCATATCATAATAATTTAGAAAGTTCTTTTCTTAGGAAAAGAAAACCAAAGGGTTGATAGACACTTGAATTTTGTTCCATCAGCTGAAGTAGAAGTAGTTATTACGAAGCCCAATCGTTGGATTTTTTGATAAGAATTAACCATGGAAGGGGTCCCCTTTTCATATGCGGTTGTTTCTCTACCGAGTTAGACAATAATCCTCGATCAATGCGAGAGACATGTCGGTTAGAGGCCTCCCACTTTTATATGGGGTGACAGCTTACAACCAATCTGTAATGATCAACACATACAATCGAGTCACACATCGCAATATACTAGGCTTTCTGGTTCTTTAAGTGGTTTGGCGAGTGGATTTGCAATATAACTAGGAATTCGCTTTAAGAACCATACATGGGTTACTGGACACGCAAGTTTGATATATCCCATTCGATATCTTCGAACCCGGGAGTCGGTAAATTCAACTCCGCAATGTTTGCAAAAATTGGAAGACTCTTCCTCGTTATCGACAGATCGGTAGTTTCCACACGCGCAGACACCACTTCTTACAGGTCCGAGTATCCTTTCGCAAAATGAGCCATCTCTCTCTGGTTTATGAGTTTTGTGATGCAACGTGTAAGGATCGACTTGCCCGACGACGTCTCCATTGGGTAACTCCCTCTCAGCCCAACCACGAATTTGTTCGGGGGAAGCCAATCCAATCTGAAGCTGCTGATAATTAGCTCGATGAATCGTAATAGAAAAAGTTTTGATTGATTTTTCATGAAAGAAGTTTCAATTCGATATCAAATGTTTTCGCTCTGCCTCTCCAAATCTTCTTCAATTATAAAATTGTGCTCCAGATTTAAACCCATGCGACGTAACTCTCGAACTAGCAACCGGAAAGACTCCGGAACGGTATTAGGTTTATCAACAGATTTTCCAGTCATAATTGCACTAAGTACACTGTAACGAGCCTGAATATGATCTGATTTAATTGTAAGCATTTCTTGCGATGTGTAGGACACGCCAAAACCCTCCAAAGCCCAGACTTCCATTTCTCCAACCCGCTGCCCTCCTCGTCTGGATCTTCCCTTGAGAGGCTGCTGCGTAACAAGCGCATAAGGTCCGCTGGATCGCGCATGAATTTTATCGTCGACCTGATGAATTAATTTCATCATATAGGCCTTTCCTGTTGTAATAGGTTGCGAGAAGGGATCTCCCGTTCGTCCATCGATCAATCGACTTTTTCCAGGGTGATCGGGTTCAAATAACCACGGATTGTGAGTACTCGCACCCGCTCTACGAGGTTCTGAAAGTACTAGTTTTCTGGAAGCTTCCCGCTCGTATCTTTCATCAAAAGGTACTATACGGTAATGAGTTTCTGGAAACTCCCCGGCTAACCCAAGTAGGCATTCGAAAATCTGTCCTACATTCATTGAAGGTACTCCTAAAGGACTTAATATCATATCGACTGGTGTACCATCTTGCAAATAAGGCATATCCTTTCTAGGTAATATTTTCGACGCAATACCTTTATTTCCATGCCTACCAGCTATCTTATCACCTACTTGTATCTTACGTTTTTACAATATATAAATATGAATAACTTCCGAATCGTTTGAGGTATCGTCTTCAGGATAGACCCACCTGGCGTCAGTGACTCGACCTCTTCCACCAACCGGAACTTTCAGACAGCTTTCTCTTGCGTTAACTAGTTGTATACCGGAAATGGCTTGTAACGACCTCCCTTCTGGAGCACGTGACGAATCTGCCCCCTCTTGGGGCGTCAACTTACCTACCAAGGCATCTCCGGCCTCTACCCAAGATCCCGATTCTACGAGCCCGTTATCGTCTAGGTGTCGAAGTATATGACTATCCAATTGAGGGATTTGCTTGGTAACCCTCTCAGCACCCTGATTTGTTACGCGGACTTCAACTTCGTGTCTTTCAATATGAGAAGATGTGGAGATGTCTTCGTATATTAGGCATTCGCTAATCAACACGGCATCTTCGAAGTTGTATCCTTCCCATGGCATGTAGGCTACTAAAATATTTCGACCTGGAGCTGATTCCCCCCTAGCGGTTGCTGCCCCATCTGCGATCACTTCTCCGCGTTTCGGTAATTCTCCCACCAAAGCCGCAGACTTTTGATTTATACAGGTATTGCTATTGGAACGTTCATATATCCTTAATTTATTATTTGTAATACGTAAAACTACATCATTGCCCGGCACTTCATCGATTGATAATAGTTCAATTCTATTGCCATCAATATATCCGATTCCTTCTCGTTCAGATACAACTACACTTCCCGAATCTGAGGCTACACTTTCTGACCCAGTCCCTACAAAACATCTTTCGGGATTAATTAGTGGAACCGCCTGGCGTTGCATGGTAGAACCCGTCAAGGCGCAGTTCGCGTCATTATGCTCAATGAATGGAATAAGAGAAGCTCCCACAGAAAAATAATGTAAGGGATGAATGCTTCGGAAATCAACTTGTTCCCAAAGAACACTGAGAAATTCTTGCTGATATCGAACCGGTATGGGTTCCTCCTCCCTAGTTCTCCATTGAGATATCAATGAATTTTCAATTGCTATTCGGCAGTAATCATCTTCAGCAGGGGATAAATCAATTAACCGCTCCTTTTCGGATGATTCCGAAATTTTAAGGTACGGGCTTTGCAAAGATCCGGAATTGTTAACTTCTGCCTGAATAGCTAGTGACGAAATAAGACCGGCATTCATGCCTTCCGATGTTTCGATTGGGCAGATACGTCCATAATGGCTAAAATGAATATCTCTAGCTTGAAAACTGGCAGTTCGCCGCGTCAACCCTCCAGGCCCTACAGAGCTTAATCTTCGTTTATGAACCATTTCCGATAATGGGTTGATTTGGTCTAAAAATTGTGATAGGGGGTGCGATACGAAAAACTCTTTGGAAGTTGCTATTACTGGCGCAGGCGTCACTAATCCCCGGGGCGTTATCGCGCGTTTGCGCCTAGCAGCCCTAGATATATTTTGCCGAATTGAATTCTCCAGACGGTTTAGAGACAATTTCAATTGTTCTTGAAGCGAATCCGCTACAGACCGAACACGTCGATTTTTCAGGTGATCTATGTCATCGAGGTTGCCCATTCCGTAACTTATTTCTATTGAGTGATCTGCAGCTGCTAATACGTCTTGAGGTAGTAATAAATGTTCCATTTCAGGTACATCAAGAGTTAGTTTGATGTTTAGGTTTCGTCGACCAATCCGCCCTAACTCACATCTATGCTGAGAAAACCTCTTTAATTCCTTGAATATAGATTCCGAAAATGAGATATCCGCATCTGCGGCGGAGTATAAGTGTTTGTAAAGTTCTGCTGTAGCATCCTCCGACGATTTTAGGCCCCCCCCCTGTTTTTTCAACATATTTGAAAAAATTTTTGGGTAGCGAACATTTTGCAAGATATCTTTTTCACCTAATCCCATAGCTACTAATAAGATCAAGAGGGATATTTTTTTTTTCTTGCTAATACGAACCCAAATTTTATCTTTCCTATCGATTTCTGGTTTGAATCTCCCTCCCCAATCCGAAATTACAGTGCTAGTATATGTGGAAATTCCTTTTTGATCCGATTCTCGGTTGTAGTAAATACCGGGACTTCTTAATATTTGATTGACTGAAACTCTGGCAATTCCATTGATAATAAACGTACCTTTAGAATTCATCCAAGGAATAGATCCAAGTCGCACGTCTTCTTCTTGTACTACTCCATCTTCGTTACGAATCAAAGCTGGTACATATGGATCGGATGAGTATGTGATGCATTGATACGCAGCATCTCTTCCTTCGACTGAAGGTTGTGTCAATTGGTACTGTCCACTAATAGATCAAATTCGACTTCCTTATCTGTGTCTTCAATTTTCGGAAAATTTTCAAGTTCTTCAAGCAATCTTTCATGAACAAATCGATTAAATCCTTCAAATTGAATTTGTGCAAAATCTGGTAATACGGGCATGTTTCTATTCCCTCCTAATAAAGTGATAAATTGAGACTCATCCTCTAATCAAAGTATATTGACTAGGTTTCCGTATTTTCAATTATTTATGTGTGAGATATTGCATCCCAAACCTCAGAAAAATAGGCAACCGATCTATTCTATGTCTTATTTTTTTTTAATCGTTTTTTTACTCAAAGAGTAATGTGAACAAATAAACAAGAAGGTGCGGAAGAGGTGATGCTCTATCCTTACCAAAAATTTTTTATACCACAAATTCAATCATTTCAATGAGCTGTAGGTAGAAGACATCTGCCCGATACAAATTTGATAAACCTAATTAAATAAACTCTTATTAGATGAATCCTTTTTTATCAGGATTGGTCGGAATACCTACGTATCCAAAAATTGGATACTGATCAATAAAGAAAGGGGAAACCGGGAAATACATGGCAGTGAAGCAGTTTTAGTAATTATATCACATCGGAATTTTCGATTACTAGAGAAAGCTTGAAAAAGATATGGGGGGTTATCCTTCCCATCGATAGCAATTTCGATATCGCTAATCGTTTAATAGTTCAAATCTGCAAAAAGAAGCTACTTACTGAGATAAATGAGAAGAGATTGCTGACTCATCGTTGACTCTGAGGCAATTGCTGCATAAACTCCAATTAAACTAATTATTGGGATTGTAGTTCAATTGGTTAGAGCACCGCCCTGTCAAGGCGGAAGTTGCGGGTTCGAGACCCGTCAATCCCGATGGACTCCAACGAGATATGTGCTAATTTACAGTTCAATTTCTATCCTCGGACTTGGGTCGAGCTGGATTCGAACCAGCGTAGGCGTCGCCGGCGGATTTACAGTCCGTCCCCATTAACCACTCGAGCATCGACCCATAAGTTGGAGACTAATACCCCCAGGGGAATTCGAATCCCCGTCGCCTCCGTGAAAGGGAGGTGTCCTAGGCCTCTAGACGATGGGGGCCCGATTACCTCTTAAGAAGGTAATCTCATTACCTGTAAACTGTCAATCTAAAAAAATTAACAAGGAGATAATGAAAGAATAAATTTACAGTTGGGGTAGAACTAATCGCAATCATTCGAGCAAATTCTTTTTCTATTATTTAGATACCGTAACTTAATTATGACGATTAATCAATTAATCCGAAGTGGAGGCGGCGAGAGGAAGCTGATCTTTCGCGATAGAAAATAATAGGTATTCTCGAGATTTCATTTCGTGATATACTATGTAATCGATATCGAAGATTCAACTTCGATTTCTTTTACTTGATTAACCAAGGATGAAGATTCGGTCGACCCGACTAAATTAAAAATAGATGCTTCACAATAAAGTCCGAGAGTTTTTTCCAGTGAAACCGCTCGAGCTATTTCTCAATTGATGATTTGAACTACCGATGGAAGTAAATATTGTCGCATTTGTAGCCACCGCACTTTTTATTCTGATCCCGACAGCTTTTTTACTTATTCTTTACATTCAAACAGCTGCACAGAATAACTAATAATCGGTAAATTAAGTTGGTTACCAATTGGTTAATAAATTTTCGTAATCAAGAGCAACTAAGAGGAGGAAAAGAAGGGGGCACCGTTTACTCCTCATTCGTAAAATCGAGTGATTAAGCTGTTACTCTCGTTCCGTGCAACAATTTTGCACTAGCCAGTTGTTGGTAGCAACGTACCCCCAACTTAGCGCCCTTTCTTGATTAGTCTCTTCCTGTCAGTCAGAATCTATGCGTTTCTATACTGCTTTTTCTTCTGGCGTATCACGCATTATTCCCGAATGGAATTGCCCAAAATTGATAGATCAAAAGAGTGATCTATCAATTTTTATTTCTCATAGAATTACTCCTACTTCTTGCAAATCTCGTTTTTACCCAATGACTAATATTTATTATGTATTTGGTTGGAGCATTTGAATATACCTCTTGGTATACTTCTTTCCATAGGATGATTCAACCTAAACAAACCAAACGAAGTGAGGTATCCGAGACAGAAGTATATGCCCAAGTGTGGCGCGGGTTTGTATTCACTCCCTGTTTTTCATTCCGGGCACATTCGTCACATCAGACAAAACAACTAAAGAACAATTAAGGAACAATGAAAGTTTGAATTAACCAAGGAATGGGGTAGCAACAACCAGGGTAGTTTTTACCCGGTAGTAGCAAAGAAGTCAGTCTGTCAAATTACTAAATTAATCCAAATTGTCACTTCAATTTCTGAAGTGAAACGAAGAAAAATATATATCTAAGAGATATATCTATATGTATATCATATAAATATCTGTGTAGTTATGTCTGCGATGTATCCATCAAACTATGGTACATTGAATGGAAAATAAACAGGTAAAAATTATTGATTTAACTAAAACTAAAATAGTTGGGTAATCTTCTCCCCGACCTAATGTCAAGAAATTTCTAAACTTAATGGGTAGCAATGACTACGCCACAGGCGGGGGCAAGATAGATAAATAAATCCAGTAGGAAAGGCTGCATCGCGACCCCGGGAAGGAAGGGGGAAAGAAAGGGACGCCGCCGCGTGGAGATGATTCAACCGACCCCGGAGGCTGTGCCCGCCAGTCCCCTTAAATAACTGACCTGCCAATTGTTTTTTAATTTGATTTTCATCTAGTCATGTAACTTCCCCATGTAGGTGCAGTCTGTTACATTAAGTTGCAGTTGCGAGGTAGCCCAAAAATAGCATGGGGGGGGGCGATCACGCGGCACCCGGCACCGCGGGGCGGGACAACCCCCCCCCCCCCCCCCTTTTTTTTTTAGGGTCTGAATTATCACCAATGAATGGTGTAAATCGGGGGGGGGGCAACAACATCATAGGCCAGATATGTTGGGTTATTAGCAAAATCAACCGACGTCCCCTGTACGCGGCTGCGCTTTCTTATCCCAAAAACAAAATTTGGGATGGGGGAAGCACAAATTGGCGTCCTCGCCGCGACGCCGCGTCTCCCCCGAATTAGACTACTAGGGGCCAGACCCCGTTAACCCGTTACAACCCACTTCTTCCCCGAACTACAAGTGAAAGAGAAAATGTAAAAGTCACCGTCGGGGCAGCCCAAGCTGTAGTAACTAAGTCCATAGTTGTAATTCCTATCTATTTACTCGATCAATTTCCACTAATTATTAATTATTTGTAAGTCCAAATATAATACAAGACAAAGCTCGAAGAAGCTTGAAGCGTGTAGCCAGCGAGAAGCAGACGCAATAGGATACGCCAGTAGCAAAAGAGGCTCTGTTTGCGGAAATGCTTCTTCTTTTTCAATGGTACCGGTTTACGTTTTCCTTTTCAAGGACTTTGAAATTTCGGGCTTTTCGGTTACCAATTGATGATATACTCCATTGGGATTGTTTATGCGTGACGCGTCGAGACACAAGAAATGTGATAGGCTATAACAGGCTATAGAGCACCTCAACCTGTATCCGATTTGAGCGCAACAAACAATCCCCGGTGAAACTATCTAAATTAATAAATCCAGATAAACTGGATAGATTCAACTTTTCGTTCTCATATACAGATACAGAGAGGTCTTGTTGCTAGGCGACACCCAGATTCGAACTGGGGAATTAAGGATTTGCAGTCCTACGTCTTACCGCTTGACTATATCGCCCTCAGGTAACTGCTTTGGTAGCTGCTAGTAAACAACGTCGATCCGGAGGCATAGGAAAACACCGATCCAATTTAGTCAGTTTGATGTTAAATAGCCCATCTACAGGTATGGTGTCCACGTTTAGCACTTATATTAGTGGTTAAGTATACTATCCATCGGGAAAATTAGCAAGTGGCTGGCCCTAACTGAGCCGCCCCCACCCGCATATCAACTATGACAGACATTTGCTAACGAAAGGGCTACTTCGACGAAATTACCTCATCTTAATATTTCAGTCCACTCAAACAAATAGGAAAATTCGAAATTTTGAAATGGTGAAAATTGAATTGACCTTCTCTTCCAATCGGTTTTTAATATCTCATTCTCTGTTTAAATGAGAGTTATTTCCTTATTCGTTTTTTTTTACTACCTGCTTCTCTTCTTTTTAATTATCTTCTTCTTAATTAAAAGAATGAAAGAATTTCATAAAAATTTTCATGCCTATTTCTATATATGTATGTATGTATGTATGACACAACCTACTTGTTTTCCATAATACAGGCGGAACAGGCGGATAGCGGGAATCGAACCCGCGCCATCTCCTTGGCAAGGAGATATTTTACCATTCAACTATATCCGCATAATCTGTTACTTCATTTTAACGCTGTAATGAGTTCTTCTTACTTTGAGAAGTTGCGTACGTATCTAGTTTATATGTGAAAAAAGAAGATAAATTTATTGAGGTCCCGATTTATTTAATCGCTCATGAGTTGAAGTTAACTTCGCCATTGTAGCTGTAGCCTCTTTATTTTAGGGATGAAAATTCACTCGAATTGGTGTCTCCACCCGTAACGGTGAATTACGAGAGGAGGAACCAAAACAACAAAATTTCAAGAAATGAAAGAGTTGGGTATACCTACCGGAAAAACTGGTCCAATCCATAACGAAGCCCCCGAGAAGACAATACTCTTGTTGCCGGACCATCCGCCGGGAGATGCAAACGCGACGGGAACACCTACAACTAGTAGGAATGAGATGGCAATCAAACCAAATAAAGCCAATTGGAACGCGATTGTCATAATTATGATTTCTTTCCACATAAGAAATAGATTATTCGTACCATCCAATCCTCATCCGGCGGAACCCTTTATCGCCATGACTTACTTTGCTGGCGGGTCGAAGATACCTCCCCTTGCTCTGCCTCAAATTTCACAAGTTTCTTGTTGAGTAATAATTATTGAATTCTGACATTCGGGATGATTATCTGTAACGACTCTACGATCGGAATTATCTCTACTCCGCATCTTTCGCAATATAAAGATATAAAGATAATTTGATGGAAAAATATCTATCAAAATTTGTAGATAGGTAGATGTCGGACACCTTCCTATTCATTTTCAAAAGTGTCGAGAAGACGTGATTGATACCCCCAAATATCGGGTGAAAAACAAGCTTAGCCGGGAGAGATGGTCGAGCGGTTTAAGGCTCCAGTCTTGAAAACTGGCATGGTGATAAAATACCATCGAGGGTTCGAATCCCTCTCTCTCCTACTATTTTTATTGGGAAATATTACCCAGAAAGGGCGACAGTTACTACTAGTCTTACGACCTCATGACTCTCTTTTTGTAATATTCTTACGTTGGATATACTTTGGCTTCATCCGTCGTCGGGTAATAAAATTCTATCCATCTATTTCTAGATGGATAGAATTTTATTACCCGATGTAATGAGTCTGGCACTGATTCGAAGGTGTAGACTTATTATAGGTTTGTTAGCAAAAAGAGGGAAGCGGGAATTCCCGCTTTTTCATAATCATCTCAACATATGTTTTCAAATTTTAATTTAGGGGTGTCATAGAAAGAACGGGTTCAGTATCGCGGTCAATTCCTTTTTCAAACCCGGCTGCGGCTGCGCGAGCCCTACCCGCATGCCATAAATGACCCACGAAAAAGAAGAATCCCAAAACGAAGTGGGAGGTTGCTAACCAACTCCGAGGAGATACGTAGTTCACGGCGTTGATCTCGGTAGCTACTCCACCTACAGAGTTTAGGGAACCCAGGGGGGCGTGAGTCATATACTCCGCGGATCGTCGCTCCTGCCACGGTTGGATATCCCTTTTCAACTTACCAAGGTCTAAACCGTTGGGACCTCTTAGGGGCTCCAACCAAGGGGCACGAAGATCCCAGAAACGCATGGTTTCGCCTCCGAAAATAATTTCTCCCGTGGGGGAACGCATCAGGTATTTGCCTAACCCAGTAGGTCCCTGGGCAGAACCTACGTTGGCACCGAGACGCTGGTCCCTCACAAGAAAAGTAAAAGCTTGAGCCTGAGAAGCTTCCGGACCGGTGGGACCATAAAATTCACTGGGATATGCTGTGTTATTGAACCAGACGAAACAGCAGGCAGTAAAGCCAAAAATGGCAAGGGCTCCCAAACTGTAGGATAAGTAAGCTTCCCCGGACCATACGAGAGCTCTACGAGCCCAGGCAGACGGTTTCGTCAATATGTGCCAAATTCCACCGAAGAGACAAATGGATCCTAGCCATACATGTCCCCCGATTATATCTTCCAGATTATCCACGCTAGCGATCCACCCTTCTCCCCCAAAAGGAGATTTCAGTAGGTAGCCAAAGATAATACTAGGACTTAGGGTGAGATTTGTGACCTCTCTCACATCCCCGCCCCCGGGTGCCCATGTATCGTACAACCCTCCAAAATAGAGTGCTTTGAAAACTAGGAGAAAAGCTCCAAGACTTAGTAGTATTAAATGAATACCGAGAATTGTGGTCATCTTGTTTTTATCTTTCCAAGTATAACCAAAAAAGGGAAAGGATTCCTCCAAAGTTTCAGGTCCGATCAGAGCATGGTATATACCCCCGAATCCCAAAACTGCGGAGGAAATCAAATGGAGCACTCCGGAAACAAAGTAAGGAAAGGTGTCAGATACCTCCCCCCCAGGACCCACCCCCCAACCCAAAGTGGCCAGATGGGGAAGTAAAATTAATCCCTGCTCATACATTGGCTTTTCTGATACGAAGTGAGCCACTTCGAACAAATTCATAGCTCCGGCCCAAAATACAATCAGGCCAGCGTGAGCTACATGAGCACCAAGCAATTTACCAGACAGGTTAATTAGTCGGGCGTTGCCAGCCCACCAAGCGAAACCTGTGGTTTCCTGATCGCGGCCACCCAGCGAGAGGGTTCCATTAAAGAGCGTTTCCACGGGGTAAAACCTCCTCGGGAAATACAAGGTTTTCATGGGGCTGATCCTGAGCTGCCATCCAGGCACGGATACCCTCGTTTAGTAAGATATTCTTTGTATAAAAAGTTTCAAACTCGGGATCTTCTGCTGCGCGAATTTCTTGGGAGACAAAGTCGTACGCACGTAAATTCAGGGCGAGACCAACTACTCCAATAGCACTCATCCATAAACCTGTCACTGGCACGAATAACATAAAGAAGTGTAACCAACGTTTGTTGGAGAAAGCAACGCCGAATATTTGGGACCAGAAGCGATTCGCAGTTACCATTGAATAAGTCTCTTCGGACTGAGTTGGATTGAACGCACGGAATGTGTTTGCTCCATCACCGTCTTCAAATAGAGTATTTTCAACTGTAGCGCCGTGGATGGCGCATAAGAGGGCTGCGCCGAGGACTCCCGCAACCCCCATCATATGAAATGGATTCAGAGTCCAATTATGAAAACCTTGAAAAGATAAGATGAATCGGGAGGTGGCAGCTACTCCGAAACTGGGTGCGAAGAACCAACCGGATTGCCCCAAGGGGTAAACCAAAAATACGGAGACAAAAACTGCAATTGGAGCGGAGAAAGCTATTGCGTTGTAGGGACGTAATTGTACGGACCTCGCAAGTTCGAATTGGCGTAACATAAAACCTATCAGAGCAAAAGAGCCGTGTAGAGCGACGAAGGTCCATAACCCCCCCAATTGGCACCAACGGGTGAAATCTCCCTGCGCTTCAGGGCCCCACAAAAGAAGCAAGGAGTGAGCCAAACTGTTAGCAGGAGTAGAGACAGCAGCAGTCAGAAAGTTGCATCCTTCCAAGTAAGAACTAGCTAATCCGTGGGTGTACCATGAAGTGACGAAGGTTGTACCCGTGAACCAACCGCCCAAAGCAAAATAAGCGGTAGGAAACAATAGCAAGCCAGACCAACCCACGAAGACGAAACGATCTCTCCTGAGCCAGTCGTCCATACTATCAAATAAATCTTTCGGCTCTTTGGAAGATTTTCCAATGGCAATTGTCATAGTCATTTCCTCACTCAGATCCTCGAACCATTTCTGGGTTCCCCTATTTTTTCTTCTCTTAATCCGCGACCCGGTATAGTTCCGTACCTTCGCGGTGAGATAAGACTGAGTCGCTACAACATCGGTCCATCTGACAAGTCATTTATCAAGGCAGCATATTACCAGCAATTGTTATAGAAAAAATGAGACTGGTAGATGCTTCAACCTCAGCCGCGGGGTTAAAATTTCCCGCTACCTCTATCATTTCTTTGCCTTGCTTCTAATCTAGTTTTATCCTTTCTTTTCTTTTTTCTGTTCTTTTTGTCCATCCGCTTGCTTTGTTCCATCGATTTTTTATCATTCATTACTTTTCACGTAATTTTCAATCTTGGACATCTTTTCCTTGCTATTTACTTGATCCCGATTTAATCCTGTTTGTGACGTAGTTCTTCGAGCAGTGGGTAGACCTTTCTTTTCTTCCGAGATTTCGTGAACTGCTCAGCTGCATTGGAGGTACTTCGGGAATCCCAACGGAAGGTGAAGTCGTTTCATGGAAGGCAAAGTCGTTTCCACGAATCTTTAGCAGAAGAAATACTAAAGCGGTGTGAAGAACTTACCTACATATATCTCTAATATATGTATATATGTGGGTAGTATTCATCCCCCGTTTGAAATTATTTTGGTACCTATTTTACCAATCTCCGCTAAAAATTGGAAGCCTTTTTCTTCGGCCCCACATAGTGAAAATGGCTAGCCGCATGTCGCAGTTTAACTCCGAGCAAAGGATATGCCAGAAAATTCAACGTTGAATGAAGTTACTCACTTCTTGTTTCAAACCCCACCCGCAAAATAGTTTTTAAGTATCTCATTGTGGGATATTATAAATAAGGGTGCTACAGACTCGAATAACTCTTGCTAGGTGCAGAAAATTGTCTACATAAGCAGGAGAAAGTTTGGCATGTAATTTTCCCTCTTTTTCATCAACTAAGTTAAAATATATATATATAGATATATATACATCGATATTGGGAATTAATATTCAACTTCCAAGGTAAGAGTAACAAAAAAGGTTCCAGCATTAGACATTATATCCACTTGGATTTTTTCTCGTATTATAAGGGGCGATATTTCATCCGATGTAACAAAAAAATTTAATACGGAAGTCGCAACAGAATATAAAACAATTTTAGTAATAAATTTAAGTTGGGGCGATTAGTTTCAACTTCGCACCAAATTATGTTTTTACAAAATTGTAATTTTATCTCATTAAAAGTAGTGGGAAATACAAATCCTCCCCGTGTTGAGACTATGACTATGCGGACCCGGGCGTCTTTGCAAAGCTGAGGTAGCTCGATCTTTGGATTTTGTATAGCTTTTTGGTTAGCCCCTTGTCGGATTTGAACCGACGACTTACGCCTTACCATGGCGTCACTCTACCGCTGAGTTAAAGGGGCTTCAGACCGGAAAGAAAATAATTTTGCGTCAAGTTTTATTGGGCACACGACTAATTTTTGCACCGTTTCTGTCTCTGCTTCTTCTCTTGCAATATGCAATATTGTAACTTTTTGAAACAGAGGAGACTGGTTCTGATCTAGAGAAAGAAGTAGATATGTTCCTGAATTACACATTTATATAGACATTTACATCTAGGTGTAAACCTAGAACTCTAGGTTGTCATAGACAGATAAATAGGTTCAGGTATCATTGAACAAAGAAGCTCAGGAAATGAAGTGAAAATGAGAAGAGATAATAATTAGGTAATTTTTATCCCGTCGCGTGATGTCAAGTAATCCCAAATTAACTAATAATTGGTAGAAAAACTTGAAGTTTCCCAATCTTGGCTCTGAAAATAAAAATACACATCTGATCCATCGCCGAAAATGAAAGATCAATTAGTTTGATCTCACGGCGAAAACCAGACATCAGACTACTTTACCAAGATAGATAAACAGTTAATGATTTACTTTGCGGAGACAGGATTTGAACCTGCGACCTCAAGGTTATGAGCCTTGCGAGCTACCAAGCTGCTCTACCCCGCTTAGTTGATGCCTTCAATGTAATTATTATACGTCTCTCAAATAATTACATTGAATATATGTGGAAAGAACTATCTAACTCGTAAAACTAAACATCATTTATTAAACAAATGTGGAAAAACTTTTCTACCAACTCGACTTCGATACCCCAGGAAGAACACAAGTGTGTGCCATTTCGCGAAGTACGTGTCTGGAGAAGCCGAAGTCTCGGTAATTTGATCTGGGTCGTCCGGTTAGGGAACACCGGTTACGGAGACGAACAGGCGCACTATTACGCGGTAAAGATTGCAATCTCTTGGAAATAGTTAGCTTATCCTGAATTAACAAACTACTTTTAATTTGCCTTTTCAAAGATTGGCGAGTGGCGCCATATCTCTCCACTAATTTTTTTTTTTTTTTCTCTTTCTCAATGAGACTTTTCTTTGCCATAATTTATGAATCGGTAAGCAGACTTGGATTATTACTCCAAAACAGATTGAACTCGCAACCAAAAATTTATTAATCAATAACTAGAAAGGGAGGAGTAAACATCTACTTTTAACTATTCGGAGAGGGATAGCTAGTCTCGAAATCAGCTCGGGTGTAGAAAATCAAATAATAGAAGGGTGAAATTGAAATTGACGCAGAAGTAGACAATTTGGTATTCAACAAAAGAAAAATTAGCCAAATTTGCCTGATGTAGATGCTATTGGAAAAGCTGCGTAGGTAAATATGTAACCCACAGGGAGGTGTGCTAGTCCCACCAGTCTTGCTTGAACGATGGATAGGGCAACCGGCTTATCTCTCCAGCGTATTACGTTTGCTAGGGGTGTTCGTTCGTGGGCCCAAGCTAGAGTTTCGATGAGTTCTTGCCAGTAACCGCGCCAAGAAATTGGAAACATAAATCCAATAGCCCACACGAGATGTCCAAACAGGAACATCCATGCCCATACGGATAAACTGTTCATACCGAAGGGGTTATAACCATTAATAAGTTGCGATGAGTTCAACCATAGGTAATCTCTTAACCACCCCATTAAATACGTAGAAGATTCGTTAAATTGAGCAGCATTCCCCTGCCACAAGGTGATGTGTTTCCAGTGCCAGTAGAAGGTGACCCATCCGATGGTGTTTAGCATCCAGAAAACGGCTAAATAAAAGGCATCCCAAGCTGAGATATCGCAGGTGCCGCCTCGGCCGGGGCCGTCGCAAGGGAAGCTGTAGCCAAATTCTTTTTTATCTGGCATCAACTTAGAACCGCGGGCGTCTAATGCGCCTTTCACTAAAATTGATGTAGTCGTATGTAAGCCCAAAGCGATGGCGTGGTGAACCAGGAAATCCCCAGGCCCAATCGTTAAGAATAACGAATTGCTGCTGCTATTAACGGCATCTAACCAACCGGGTAACCACAAGCCTTGACCAGCATTACTTGCTGGACTACTTGCCGACGATAGGAGCACACCGAAATCATAGGAAGTTTTGCCATGAGCAGATTGAATCCATTGAGCAAATACAGGTTCAATGAGAATCTGTTTTTCTGGAGTCCCGAAGGCTAACATCACGTCGTTATGGACATAGAGCCCCAGCGTGTGGAACCCGAGGAATAAACTAGCCCAACTTAAGTGAGCTATTATTGCTTCTTTATGTTCTAACATTCTTGCTAAGACGTTATTTTCATTTTGTTCTGGATCATAATCCCTAATAAAGAATATAGCTCCGTGTGCAAAGGCTCCTGCCATGATAAACCCAGCGATATATTGATGGTGAGTGTATAGCGCGGCTTGAGTCGTATAATCCTGCGCTATAAAAGCATAGGCGGGTAGGGAATACATGTGTTGCGCAACCAACGAGGTGACGACCCCTGAAGCAGCTAAAGCGAGCCCAAGTTGAAAATGGAGAGAATTATTGACCGCATCGTAAAGTCCTTTGTGTCCACGGCCCAATTTACCTCCCGGAGGGATATGAGCTTCCAGAATCTCTTTCATGCTGTGTCCAATACCAGAGTTAGTCCTGTACGTGTGGCCGGCAATTATAAACACAACGGCAATGGCTAGGTGGTGATGAGCAATATCAGTTAGCCACAAACTTTGAGTCTGTGGGTGAAATCCGCCCAGAAAGGTTGGAATAGCTGTTCCCGCCCCTTGGGTGCTATCAAACAAATGGCTACTCGAGTCGGGATTTTGCGCATAAACACTCCACTGACCCGAAAAGAACGGTCCCAATCCTTGAGGATGTGGGGTGGCAGTCAATAAATTAGCCCATCTGACATGTCCGCCCCTCGCTTCGGGAATAGCTACATGGACTAGATGTCCTGACCAAGCCAAAGAACTCACCCCGAAAAGTCCCGAAAGGTGGTGATTGAGCCGAGATTCTGCATTTTTAAACCAAGAGATGCTTGGTTTCCATCTAGGCTGCAGATGTAACCAGCCAGCTAGTAGGAACGAAGCAGAAATAGCTAGTAGAAAGATAGCTCCGGCATAGAGATCTTGGTTATTGCGTAGACCAATAGTGTACCACCACTGATACACACCGGAGTAAGCAATGTTGACCGGACCCGTAGCCCCTCCTCGAGTGTAGGCTTCGACAGCTGGTTGACCAAAATGAGGATCCCAAATAGCGTGAGCAATTGGTCGCACATGTAATGGGTCCCGTACCCATGCTTCGAAATTGCCCTGCCAAGCCACGTGGAACAAATTCCCAGAGGTCCAGAGAAAGATGATAGCTAATTGACCAGAGTGAGATGCAAATATTTTTTGGTAGAGACGTTCCTCGGTAGTGTCGTCATGACTCTCGAAGTCGTGGGCAGTGGCTATACCAAACCAGATACGACGAGTAGTCGGGTCTTGGGATAGACCCCGGCTGAACTGTGGAAATCTTGATGCCATGATGTTTCTCAAATCCTCCTAGCCATTATCCCACTGCAATGATTCTTGCCAGGAAGAACGCCCACGTCGTGGCGATTCCACCCAGAAGGTAGTGAGTTACCCCCACGGCACGTCCCTGTATAATACTCAGAGCCCTAGGTTGGGTAACGGGAGCCACTTTTAACTTATTATGAGCCCAAACGATGGATTCGATAAGTTCTTGCCAGTATCCACGCCCACTAAATAGAAACATCAGACTGAAAGCCCAAACAAAGTGAGCCCCCAGGAATAGAAGACCGTACGCGGATAACGAGGAACCATATGATTGAATGACTTGGGAGGCCTGTGCCCATAGAAAATCTCGCAACCATCCATTAATCGTTGTTGAACTTTGTGCGAAGTTTCCCCCAGTAATGTGGTTTACCACCCCCTGTTCGCTTATACTGCCCCAAACATCGGATTGCATCTTCCAGCTAAAGTGAAATATAACTACTGAAACTGAGTTGTACATCCAGAATAACCCTAGGAAAACGTGATCCCAGGCAGATACTTGGCAGGTGCCTCCTCTGCCGGGGCCGTCACAGGGAAAACGAAAACCAAGATTTGCTTTGTCGGGTATTAGTCGAGAGCTACGTGCAAATAAGACACCTTTCAATAATATTAATACAGTAACATGAATCGTGAATGCGTGGATGTGGTGTACCAAAAAATCTGCGGTACCTAATGGAATTGGGGCCATAGCAACTTTGCCGGCTACGGCGACTAAGTCGCCACCACCCCAGCTTAAGCTCGTACCCGATGCTGCATTAGGTGCGGTTGATCCGGGAGCCAAGGCGTGAATATTCTGCACCCACTGAGCAAATATCGGTTGTAATTGAATGGCGGTATCCGAAAACATATCTTGAGGGCGCCCTAAGGCACTCATTGTATCGTTGTGGATGTACAAACCGAAGCTGTGGAAACCTAAGAAGATGCAGACCCAATTGAGATGTGAAATTATCGCATCGCGGTGCCGAATGACGCGGTCTAACAGGTTGTTGTACTGAGTAGTTGGATCGTAATCTCTTACCATAAAAATAGCCGCGTGTGCAGCTGCACCAACTACTAAGAACCCTCCTATCCACATATGATGTGTAAACAAGGAAAGTTGTGTGGCATAATCAGTTGCCAAGTAAGGATACGGGGGCATCGCATACATGTGGTGGGATACAATAATTGTCAAAGAACCTAGCATGGCAAGATTGATTGCTAGTTGAGCATGCCATGAACTCGTTAGAATTTCGTAGAGACCTTTGTGACCTTCACCCGTGAAAGGGCCTTTATGAGCTTCCAAGATTTCTTTTGTGCTATGCCCGATACCCCAGTTGGTTCTGTACATGTGACCAGCTACCAAAAAAAGAACAGCAATGGCTACGTGGTGATGCACGGTATCAGTCAACCACAAACCTCCCGTTACTGGGTTCAACCCTCCACGGAAAGTTAGGAAATCTGAGTATTTTGACCAGTCAAGGGTAAATAGTGGGATCAGCCCCTTTGCAAAACTCGGATATGCCTGGGCTATAAGATCACGACTAAGAATGAATTCGTGAGGAAGGGGTATTTCTTTGGGATCAACTCCTGCATCTAATAGTTGGTTAATTGGCAGTGAAACGTGTATCTGATGTCCTGCCCACCCTAGAGATCCCAACCCCAATAGACCAGCCAAGTGGTGATTTAGCATTGATTCAACATTTTGAAACCAAGCTAGTTTTGGGGCAGCTTTGTGGTAGTGAAACCAACCGGCAAGAAACATTAATCCGGCAAAAATTAAAGCACCCACGGCTGTGCAATATAGCTGTAATTCATTAGTTATTCCAGAAGCTCGCCAAAGTTGAAAAAATCCAGATGTTATCTGTACACCCTGAAATCCTCCACCTACATCTCCGTTGAGTATCTCTTGACCCACTATTGGCCAAACAACCTGGGCACTAGGTTTCACACGAGTAGGATCATTAAGCCACGCCTCATAATTGGAGAAACGGGCCCCGTGAAAGTACATGCCGCTCAACCAAATGAGAATAATGGCTAGCTGACCGAAATGAGCACCGAATATTTTGCGGGATATATCCTCCAAATCATTGGTGTGGCTGTCAAAATCGTGGGCATCAGCATGTAGGTTCCAAATCCATGTGGTGGTACTGGGACCCTTTGCCAAATTTCTTGAAAAATGTCCGGGTTGGGCCCATTTCTCAAAAGAGGTTTTTACGGGATCCTTCTCCACCATAATCTTGACTTCTGGTTCTGGCGAACGAATAGTCATCGGGACTCTCCTCTTTTTGGGCAAGGGATAGCAACAACCTACCAACGAAAGATACGAAACTTCCAAGAACTAGAATTTCTATCAGCATGTAGTAATCTACTACCAACATGTAGTAATCTACTCTCTTTTCCGTTGAGTTTAAAACTCGAGCAGCTACTATGAAGATAAAGAAGTTATGCAGGGTAGGCTTTTGATGGCATTATTACACGATCAAGTAGTGCCTAATGGACTTGATAAGATTGATCCCCCATTCAATAGGGGGGGGGGGGCAGCAAGATTTATGCCAAGCAGAAATTTCCATTTAAAAACTCTATTTGTTAACCTTCTTGTTTCGCACTGCGTCACCCCCCCCCCCCCTTCACTAATTAATTAAACGAAGAAGAGCGTCCCGTAATTTTTAACCGATTCTGTGCCTCAGTGTAATTACCGGGGGAAGGTGCCACCGCCTGTTTCCAATACTCGGCAGCTTGGTCAAACCAAGCTTCCGAAATTTCTAAATTTCCTTGGTTAATGGCCTGTTCTCCTCGATCAGAATGGGTGGTTATTTTCCAACCCCCTCCTTTGGAACCGAACTTGGGGGTTTCCCGCCTCATACGGCTCGGATAACTCCGTCGCCGGCTTCTCGTTCCCCAACCAAGAAGTAGGGGTTGCGCCCGAACTTCGGAAGAACTAAGAATAGTCAGGTTTCTGATTTCACCCGTCTTGGATAAAATTTTCTCCGTACTCCCAATTAAAAAAACAGGAGGGGGAGTAAAAACTTCCCTCGGCACTAACTACCTCACCTCAAAGTGGATTTCTTTTTTATTAGAAAAATCTTTCTTTTGGGATTTTATACTACACCGTGGTCCGTTACTTATTTATCTTCTCAATCGTCTCTACTACAGAGACAAATTGTATAACTTCTTCGATGGACCAATTTCATTGTATCGACCCAGATTTTCAATGACGAATCTTTGCGATGCTTTATTCTTTGATTCAATCAGTTATCCATGAGACAGTTAGGTTACCTTCCTATTTCAAACCTGGATTATTTTGAAAGAGGTCGAATCCCGCAGCTCTAGGCGGCTCCCGTTTGGAAGTATGCTTGGGGGAAACCTTTTCCGTTGGTTGGGTATGTATAAACCGCAGAATCCTGAAGCACAGGTAGTCGCACGTAGTGACAGATCGCAGCCATATTGTTAAAAGCTTGTGGCGGGGAAGAATTTCGCTCCGGTGCTTGAAAGTAGTATTCCAAAGCTACTGCATGTTTTCCGTTACTTGTATGAGTGAGGCCTATATTATAAAGTATGTAACTTCGGTCGTAAGAGTCAACCTCTAGACGCATGGCTTTGTAATAGCTTGAAGCTTCTGCATATTCTCCTTCAGATTGGGCCGACATCCGTTACGGTTGCTTATATGAAAAAGCCCCGCTTCGGAACCGTACGTGAGGTTCTCAACTCATACGGCTCCTCCCGCTAGATTTGCAAAAAAAAAAGTATCACTTGAAATTACCTAATTATTTCCACTATTAATTTGAACTTAAACGGGGGTTAGTGCTTCACGAGACTGGTGCCTAACCATCCTTCTCGCAAAGGATTTTCTTGAGGCGGTTGCGTCATTTTGCTGCGGTAACAGCAGTAACAATAAATCCCTTGGCTATTTATTCGTTCCCAACGTTTCGTTTTTCGAGGGGTCATTCACTTCAGCAATCTCCGATGATTCTAGGGGTATCCGAGCTGCAAACGGGATGGACGTTTGCCACCCCAATCGCTACTGGTCGTTACCGCAACTTCGGAGTTATCAGAAATAGGCGATATCTCCCAAAACCAGACAATTTCGAAGATTTTGTATTGCCGATTTCTACGTGTAGTGTCCGCTCCCTCCTCTTGCTTACTCATGAAATAACCATGTATTACACATCAAATTATGGATTTAACCTCTTGCTTACTTGATATCAAAGCCCAAGGGAAGTAGGAACCGTAGCTTCCGAGGCTGCATCAATCGTGGATACGCGACCGAAGGGTTCGTTCGTTCGGCAGTCAAAACACACCTCTCCAAAATGTGGGCTCGTCGAAGCTATAACTTTTCCTTTTCAATTTTTTTTGAATAAAATTGCTTGCCTCATCGAATCGCACCATCCCTGTAATATGTAGAAGCTTCCCTTTCTCTCTTAGTTGTAGGTAGGATTTGCAACAAAATATCCGCTAGAATTGTGGAAGTTTTGTCAATAAAATTATCATTTCTCTGAGATCTAGGCATAGTCAATTTTGACTCCTTGTTTTTTTTTTGCACTGCACTTGTTACTAGTACATTAATTGAAATTGCAGAGAAGAAGTATACTTAGGCAACACGTTAGACGATACTATGGAAAAGAAGAAGTGACAAGTCGCGTTGAATGTTTTTATCTTGTTCAATTTGTATGTCAATGAAGCGTTTTTTCAACTCTTACCGACGAATCACTTGCCACTTCACTGCCTAAATCCCTAAAATATGTCAATTAGTTTAATTGATGAATCCTAGGAAAGGTGGCCGAGCGGTTTAAGGCGTAGCACCGGAAATGCTAAGTAGATTTCCAGCTACCGAGGGTTCAAATCCCTCCCTTTCCTTTTTATATTTTTACCTACCCGAGGCGGGCGGCTGGAGTCGCGGTTTCAAATCAAGTCGTGCAACTACTCCGAAGAAGCCGAAGGGCTATCTCAATAGAAGCATCAAAAATTAGTAATCCCTCTGTTGATTAAAAATTTAACTGAAATGACGTAGGCAGTTAATTCAGATACTTCATCATGTACCAAATTAATTTGATCAGAAATGGGATATTTTTATATAAATTATAAAAACTATGCTCTAACTTCTGCTTCGAAAAGTAAACAAGCTAGACCGATAAACTTCCACCATTTCCTAAGTAATCTGCTTATTAAATATCAGTATCTCAAGTCCGTCGCTTAGGTTTCTATTGTATAGACCTCTAATTTATCTTATTAAATTGATGATTTAGTAAATGATCACTAAGCTTTGCGAGAGTAATACTCAACAACTAACAATTCATTTATATTCAAATTCACGGATTCTCGATTGGCAACACGATTCACCAATCCTGTTAGCCTGCCGCCTTCCGATAGGGAGACGGCCAAGTGATCCGGCACGTTGTCTCCTCCGGGAAACTTACCCTTAGGTGCATTATAGGCAGTTGGTCGATTTCGAGTAGTGGTAATATCTCTCGGCTTACGGCGATAACTTGGTATATCTACAATGCGATTGTTAACTAAAATATGTCTGTGACTAACTAACTGTCTAGCGGCGGGAATTGTGGAAGCCATACCTAAGTGAAAAATAACATTATCTAGACGCATCTCAAGTAGTTGCAGTGGTACTTGTCCCGTTGAACCCCTAGCTTTTCTAGCGATACGTACGTATTTTAGTAGTTAGCGTTCCGTCAATCCGTAATTGAAACGTAATCTTTGTTTGGCCTCCAGACGCACGCAAAATTGAGAAATTTTCCTCGAAGCTGATTGATCAGCAGCAACTCGAAATTCTTTCACGTTGGGTGTCTCACTCTTACCCGTAAACCCCGGTAAATTCGTTAGACGACGTATCAATTTCAAACGAGGTCCTCGGTATCGAGACATGAAAACTCCTTCTCTGTAAACATATTATTGTTGTAGAAAAAACTTATGGGATCAGCACGGGGATACTACCTACTACTGCTTATCGTCCGCCATGTTGGCAAGTAAACTAGAAATCAGTCGAAATTGATATCTGTGACAATCATAACATATGAATAGGAACTAACGAGTATTCAACTTGTTATCAGCAATTAAAGAAGAGGTAGAGGCGGGGTAGGCAAAGATTGGCAGCAATTCATAGTGCCAGATGAAGACGTTATAGCATATCCATTTACATAAAAATTTTAGCAAAAAAATCAAACCGATCGACGAATGTATTGCTTCAAATAGTGCATTCATATATACTTACTATTAGTATAAATATAAGTATAAATATACTTTTATGACGTAAAATCAGCTTTTTAGAAGCAATTAACTTGCGACTGACAAGTCGAATTACACGCTTTATTACACTTGATAATTATATTTACACTTACTAATTTTAGTAATAGGAGTAAGTGTAGCAGCAAAAAGTTGTTTCTTTCTCTTGCTTCTTGAAAAGCTAGACACAAAGAAAATGTATGGATAAAATGTCGTCAATCTAGACTAGGCAGATTATTGGGTGTAAGCGCGCCAAAAATTTTTACGCAGCTACGTTTACGCGATTACCCATTTATTTTTGTCAGTTCGTTGGGGCCTAAAGGGTGGGGATATGGCGGAATGGTAGACGCAGCGGACTCAAGTAGATTGAGCCTGAGTATGGAGACATATCAAGTGACAGCCCCCAGATTCAGGGAAACCTGGGACCATTTATCAGGCAATCCTGAGCCAAATCTTGTATCACCCAAATAGATTTTGGTCGATGAGGCGAGATAGGTACAGAGACTCGATGGGGGCCATTCCAACGAGCTGGTAGTCAAATTTGTTAATTAATAGTTCCCGAAGGAACTGAATATGGAACTGCTTTGACTGGTTAACTGCATGAGGTATGGCGTATAAGATCGAGACTTAGTAAAGAGAGAAAATTTTGGTAAAGAGAGAAAATTTTGCTTTTCCTCGTTTGAACTTGGACCCATACCCTTCGGTTTAAGGCCAGCATTCAGTCACAAAATCAGATAATTTCTCCTACTGCTTAAATTTCTTCTACTACGTGGTGAAGCACTAGATAGACTCTCCCTACTACTGCCAATCTAGATATTTCCATCTCATCTGTTGCAGGATCTCACTTCATTTCGACGAAAACGCTTAAATAAGCGAGTCGGTAACAAAAAGCAATACTCTCGTGAATGGAGGTAGAGTCCTGTTCCGCGGACTTAATAGTATATTAATGGAGGTAAAGAATAAGTAGCGACGCAAGTCGCAGTAGAACGAAAATCCGTTGGTTTCACAGGACCGTGAGGGTTCGACTCCCTCTATCCCCAAGGAGGCTATATCACATCGGTTAGCCTATTTCAGGCTGTGTGAATCCGCATAATTTAGTTGGAAGCAAGGTATGTAAGACACCTTAATTTTGTTTGTCTGTTCCTTTGAAAACAGTTTGCAAGTGAGCCATTCATACTTCTAATATGCATGAATGGCTCGATCTAGACCCCCCCTCTCTATACTTTAGTTCCTACAAGGAATATTGTATCAAACATATGGATAAAAGTGAGATCAGCGGTTTAACTAGGTAAAAAAAAAAGACTAAGGTTGAGAAATATACTTAATTGACTTCTAGTTAACTTATATCCCTAAATAAGGTGGCCGAGATAGCTCAGTTGGTAGAGCAGGGGACTGAAAATCCCCGTGTCACCAGTTCAATTCTGGTTCTTGGCATATAAAATATAAAATATAAATGGTCTATAGGGATAGACCAAATCTAGTTACAGCTTCGCGTAAAACTAACCAACCGCGAAGAAGCTAGCCAAAAAGTATCTTGAAAACTGGGCTCAATAACTGGTTGGCCGCCTGCGTCTGGGAACTCCGCCTTCTAGCCATAAACAGTTTTGAGAAGCGGAACGGATTGGGAGATAAATAGTCAGGTGGGGTAAATTTATTCTTCATTTTCATGCGAATTAATAGGCATCCTGTAATTCATAGAAGTTGGGTACGACATAATCTTTACGGAGGGGCCACCCTACCCAACTATCAGGCATCAGTATACGCCTAAGATGCGGATGACCCTGATGTATTATTCCCAACATATCATAAGATTCACGTTCCTGAAAATCGGAGCTTTTCCAAACCCAGTAAACTGAAGGTATTATAGGGTTTTCCCTCGGAACAAAAATTTTTATACGCACTTCCTCGGGTTGATCTGGCTGATCTCGTATCTGTGTCAGGTGATATACACTGACTGGAAATCCTCCCGGTGTCGAGTCGTAAGCACACTGAGAACGCAAGTAATTAAAACCGCAAGCATATAGGGCGACAGCTACAGACAACCACTCCTCTGACTTGATTTGCAAGGTCTCGACACCCCTATAATCATAACCCAAAGGTCGATGGGAAAACTTATGTCTAGTTGACCAAGCAGATAATCGACCCCGCGTCTCGATATTGAACTTATCTTCATTGATAGTGTTCATATTAGTTGACACCTCTTTTTCATCTTATTCATTTGTGGAAAAAAATTTAATTATTTCCCTACTTCCAATATTTATTTTTCAGACTCATCTTTAAGTTTCTGAAAATTTTCTGAAAAACTGTCTAGTAGCAATTTTGTATCAAAATTACTTAATTCTTGGTTGTATTTACTTATATGGATGCTAGGTACGAAGCGAAATCGATGATTCAGACTGAGGTATTTCGTTCGGGTGGGACAAGAAGAAGCCCGATCTGTGGAAGTTCCTCTAGCAATTTTCTTACGGAGTTTTGTTACGGCGTCAATAATAGCTTCAGGTTTGGGTGGGCAACCCGGCAAATAAATATCGACGGGAATTAATTTGTCTACCCCGCGAACGGTACTGTAAGAATCTGTGCTAGACATGCCCCCCGTAATGGTACAAGCTCCCATAGCAATTACATACTTCGGATCAGGCATTTGTTCGTAGAGTCTTACTAGGGACGGGGCCATTTTCGTGGTTGCGGTGCCAGCGGTGACAACTAGGTCTGCTTGCCTGGGGCTGGATCTGGGTAATAGACCGTACCGATCGAAATCAAATCGTGAACCAATTGGGGAGGCAAATTCAATAAAGCAGCAGCTGGTGCCATATAAAAGCGGCCACAAGCTGGAAAGTCTGGACCAATTAGAAAAATCATTTATATTAGCTGGAAAAATCGAATTTGACACACCCCATTCGGGTAGCGGAGGCTCCACCGAATTAACGGGGATATCTACACCGCGGGGTTCAACTTTCCCTCCGTCACTTTCACCCGAATATTCGGAAGTTGACACCATTCCGATGCTCCTTTTCGCCATGCGTGAACCAAACCAACTACTAGTATAAAAATGAATATGATCACTTCGATGAAAGCAAATAGTCCCAATTCCCTGAAAGATATAGCCCAGGGATAGAAAAATACGGTTTCGACGTCGAAGACCGCGAAAACCAAAGCAAACATGTAATAACGTATTTGAAATCGAATCCAAGTATTTCCTCTGGGTTCAATTCCCGACTCGTAACTTGTTAACTTTTCCGGCCCTTTCCGAGCGGAAGCAATAAATCCAGAAAGCGAAGAAGCTAAATAGGGGATAGATATAGATACCAGCAGAAAAATCCAGAAGGGGTCATATTGGTGGAGCAGAAACATCTTCATATTTCTTTTGTATCAATTTCTTCTTTAGTTGATAGATTTGGAACTGGACAAAATAGTGTCGACCTAGAGTAAGCGGATTGGCAAGTAGCCGTTGCCTCGCTATATTGTAAAAGGTTTAACACGTATAACCTATTCGGGGAAGTGAGTCAAACTCTTAGTTTGGCTACACTGGCAGTTACCTCATTTTCATTAATAAGAAAAAGTGGAAAGAGGGGGGTTAGCCTTCCATATTTGGAAGTGGCAATGTTGCATTTATAGCGGAAAAATCGGGTGATTCTCAAATTTCAACAAACTTTTCTTATTTAATTTCAAGTTGGGACTATACGGATTCGAACCGTAGACACTCCCGGTCATGTAGATTGGAATGTCGAGAAGAAAGAGATCTCCCCGAACTGCTTGACGAATCCAACATGCCGCCTTTACGACATAGGGCTCTTTAACCAGCTGTTTCCCAATTAAGTTGGGAAAAACAAACAATTGGTAATGCACCAACCTTTTTTTTACTCAGAAAAACGGGGGGGGGGGGGGGGGTTCCACATGCCCAAGTTATTCTTTACGAGGATTCTTTTTCCTCTAAAAATCCACGAGGAAAGGATTAGCCAAATCAGGCAATTCTGAAGTACCTCGAGAAAGTTATTAACATCGCATCGACACAGGTTCGCCTTTGGGGGATACGGGTCCACCCCGCAATGTCAAATATTCTCTGTCGATTAGAAGGAATATGCAACACCCCCTATATCCGAAAATTCGTGAAACGAGGGGGAGATCTGCCCAAGGGTCCTCGCATCGTCCCCACCAGTTGTGACATTGGATGAACCAATTATCTACCATATCAACCTCTAGGGGTTGACTTTTTCTGGTCAACCTATATGTCATGCTACTGTTCCCTTGTACCCTTTACTGTAAGTTGGACAAAAAATTATCATGCAGGGTTTTGCACGAGTCGTTGGTTTTCGACAAATCTTATCAAAATAAGACATCGGCGCACGTGTAAACGAGACACTCTATCGCTGAGCTATAGCCCTTGATACATTTGATCATATATGAAGGAAGTTCATCAGTATCAATTGATTTATGTCAAGTCAACAAACCGGTTTGAATTATCTACATCTAGACAGATACATATATATATGGAATCAAATATTTATCAAATGGTGAAACATGCAGTAGTTGTATATAACCACTTCTTAGGGTACAATAAAGATGCATACACATCTGTGATGTATCAGTCATACGCTTGTATAAGAAGTATCCCAAATTACTGGCAGCCTACTTGACTCAGCGGTTAGAGTATCGCTTTCATACGGCGAGAGTCATTGGTTCGAATCCAATAGTAGGTAACACTTACTAGATACCATGATAACTAAATTGATGGTATCTAATAAGTTTTACTGTATATGAAACGCATCAAGGGTCTTTCTTTGCGTGTACCATAAGTAGGATTATTACCAGATTATCAAATCACCTAGTACTTTCGGACGGAGAAAACGAGTGTTAAGCAACATTTGAAGCTTCTAGCCTGGCCTTCGCCCTTTTAAAGGCCAAATTGGCTTCTATTACACTTTTCTTGCCTTCTGCTTTGGTTGAGTCAGCCTGAGCCATCTGAAACGTTTCCCGAGCTTCGTCGGGATCAATTTCGGTAGCTCTTTCCGCTTCGTTCGCTAATATTGTCACCTGATTATTATCTATCATGGCAAAACCACCCATCGGTGCCATTGCAGACCACTGCCCATCATGACGTATTTTTAAAACCCCCATATCCAAAGCTGTTAGAAGTGGAGCATGATTGGGTAATATACCAATCTGACCACTATTGGTAGATGAAACAATTTCCCAAACCTCGGAATTCCAAACTATTCGATTAGGCGCCATCACGCGGAGGTTCAAAGCCATCTCTTTTATTGACCCTCCACTTGTAAAGCCGCAGCTTTTGCGGTAGCTTCGTCGATATTGCCAACCAAATAAAAAGCTTGTTCGGGGAGATTATCCAACTCCCCAGAAAGAATCATTTGAAATCCCTTAATGGTTTCCGATAAACTGACGTATTTACCCGGAGATCCGGTGAAAACTTCTGCCACAAAAAAAGGTTGTGATAGAAAACGTTCTATTTTTCGAGCCCTAGCTACCGTTAGGCGATCTTCTTCGGATAACTCGTCTAGTCCGGGAATAGCTATAATATCCTGAAGTTCCTTGTAACGTTGCAAAGTCTGCTTAACCCCCTGTGCCGTGTCGTAGTGCTCCTCGCCCACAATCCAAGGCTGCAACATAGTCGAGGTTGAATCCAGCGGGTCTACGGCTGGGTAAATACCCTTCGCCGCCAATCCCCTGGAAAGTACAGTAGTGGCGTCTAAGTGTGCAGATGTCGTGGCGGGAGCCGGGTCAGTTAAATCATCCGCAGGTACGTAAACAGCTTGAATGGAAGTTATCGATCCCTCCTTGGTGGAGGTAATTCTCTCTTGTAACGACCCCATTTCTGTACCAAGGGTCGGTTGATAACCCACAGCGGGAGGCATCCTACCCGGTAACGCCGAGACCTCCGATCCTGCCTGTACAAAGCGAAAAATATTGTCGATAAATAAGAGTACATCTTGTTTGTTGACATCTCGAAGATATTCTGCCATTGTTGGAGCGGTTGATCCAACTCTCATACGAGCTCCCGGGGGTTCATTCATCTGACCATAAACTAAAGCTACTTTTGATTCCGAAATATTTTGTTCATTAATAACTTTTGATTCTCTCATTTCCATGTAAAGGTCATTACCTTCACGTGTACGTTCTCCTACTCCGCCAGATACGGATACACCTCCATGAGCCTTCGCAATATTATTGATTGATTCCGTAATAAGAACCGTCTTTCCAACTCCAGCCCCACCAAGTAAACCAATTTTTCCGCCTCTCCGGTACGGAGCCAAGAGATCTACAACTTTTATACCCGTTTCAAAAATCGATAATTTGGTGTCCAATTGGGTAAATGCTGGGGCGGGCCTGTGAATCGGAAATGTGGCACTACTTCGCACGGGACCCAAATTATCTACGGGTTCACCGAGGACGTTGAATATTCGGCCAAGAGTAGTTTCACCAACGGGAACGCTAAGGGGAGCTCCCGTATCGACAGCGCCCATACCTCTCATCGAACCGTCTGTGGCACTCATAGCTACGGCTCTTACCTCATTGTTACCTAATAATTGTTGGACTTCACAAGTAACATCAATCTGCTGACCTGCTGGATTTTGTCCCTTGACTACTAGTGAGTTGTAGATATTGGGCATCTTCCCCGGGGAGGAAGCCACATCCGACACTGGTCCAATGATCTGGGTAATGTAGCCCACGTTTTTTCCCACCAATTCAGAAATTTCGAAAGAGGGAGAACTGGTTTTCATAACTATAGTATTTTAGTGTATTAGATTTATTTGGTTACTGAATCGGTGGAAATATTTTGCATCTTATCGTTGAGTGGCCGATGGCGGGGGGGGGGGGGAAATAACTCGTTCCCTTCCCATCCACTCTATTTTATTTAAATTTGTTTTGCAAATGTAGCTATAGATAAATGAGATGGGGAAGGTAAACCACACCGAAGATAACTCAAACTCCTCATTTTGTTTCGTATACGATCGAAAGACTGGGGAGATCTGCACTCCATCCATTGAATATTCATTATTCAGATGCGCGTTCGATTCTTTATCAGGCAAAATTGACCATTAAACGCAAGTGGTTGGCTTTTGTTGAGTTCGTCTTCTACTGACTAGTCTAACCACGAAGAGATTCCCGAGTCAATGTATTGGAATGAGGCAGACTGCTGCTTTCTAAGCTGTTTTTGCGAGAAAACAGATTGATTAGTTGCACCCCGTACGAGACGCGGGATAAAATGATAATGTCCCACGCTTGAAACGGAATTTTAGCAGGTATAAGTATCGTGCGCAGGTTGAACTATATCCACTTTGCGTTTCACGTCGAAATACTCTACCTATGCCGAGCAGATCTCATCTTTGCAAGATTTACCAATTTAGTCACAGGGAGGAGCAAACCCATGTCACCACAAACGGAGACTAAAGCGGGTGTTGGATTCAAAGCTGGTGTCAAAGATTATCGGCTGACCTATTACACCCCCGAATACAAGACCAAAGATACCGATATATCAGCAGCCTTCAGAATGACCCCACAACCCGGAGTACCGGCTGAGGAAGCCGGAGCTGCGGTAGCTGCAGAATCCTCTACGGGTACGTGGACCACCGTATGGACAGATGGGTTGACTAGTCTTGATCGTTACAAGGGCCGATGCTACGATATCGAACCCGTCGCTGGGGAAGAAAACCAGTATATCGCATATGTAGCTTATCCTTTGGATCTCTTCGAAGAAGGTTCCGTCACCAATTTGTTCACCTCCATTGTAGGTAATGTTTTCGGATTTAAAGCTCTACGCGCCTTACGCTTGGAAGACCTTCGAATTCCTCCTGCTTATTCTAAAACTTTCATTGGACCGCCTCACGGTATTCAGGTCGAAAGGGATAAATTGAACAAATATGGACGCCCCTTATTGGGATGTACAATCAAGCCAAAATTAGGTCTGTCTGCTAAAAATTATGGTAGAGCCGTCTACGAATGCCTCCGCGGTGGACTTGATTTCACAAAAGATGATGAAAATGTGAATTCTCAGCCATTCATGCGTTGGAGAGATCGCTTTCTATTCGTAGCCGAAGCTCTTTTCAAATCCCAGGCTGAAACAGGCGAAATCAAGGGACATTACTTAAATGCTACCGCAGGTACATGCGAAGAAATGTTGAAGAGAGCTGTTTTCGCTAGAGAATTGGGTGCACCAATTGTCATGCACGACTACCTGACCGGAGGGTTTACCGCAAATACCAGTTTAGCTTATTATCGTAGAGACAATGGATTGCTTCTTCATATTCACCGTGCGATGCATGCTGTGATTGATAGACAACGGAATCACGGCATGCATTTCCGTGTATTGGCCAAAGCATTACGCATGTCCGGTGGAGATCATGTACACGCCGGAACTGTAGTGGGCAAACTAGAGGGGGAACGAGAAGTAACCCTGGGTTTCGTCGATTTACTTCGCGACGATTACATCGAGAAAGATCGTAGTCGTGGCGTATACTTCACGCAAGATTGGGTGTCTATGCCGGGTGTAATACCCGTAGCTTCGGGAGGTATCCACGTCTGGCACATGCCTGCTCTAACCGAAATTTTTGGGGACGATTCCGTATTACAGTTTGGTGGAGGAACCTTGGGACATCCTTGGGGAAATGCGCCCGGTGCGGTCGCTAACCGAGTTGCATTAGAAGCTTGCGTACAGGCTCGTAATGAGGGTCGCGACCTCGCTCGCGAAGGTAATGAAATCATTCGCGAAGCTAGTAAGTGGAGTCCAGAATTGGCTGCCGCGTGCGAGATATGGAAAGCAATCAAATTTGAATTTGATACAATTGATACATTGTAAATAGATTGTAGTTTTCGCAGCTATTTGCTACCAGCATCTGTTCCGAGACAGCTGTGAGACATATGTCAGGAGTATCGGGAGAGGGATTAACTCCCTCCCGATACTCCTGACATAATAGGCAATACTGTAGCAGGGTTGGTTAATCAATGACGGAAACTGGGAGACACGTAGTTTCAAAATGTGAATCCGAGGGTTCGAATCCCTACCAACTCGCATTGAAAAATTCAAGGATGTGAATGAGTAGTCTAAATTTGAACCCGACGCTTTATTTTTATTTTAAATATCTTTATATTGTCCAGTTTCATAGCATATTCCCCCGTCTGTTTCGTTGGAAAATAGAAATCGACCACTTACAATACGATTGATTTGACAGATAATTAGTCAATTATCAATTATTTGTTATATCGGCAGGTTTGGATTTGAGACCAGTTTGTTGATATAGATAAAAAGTTTGCCATATCATGATAAATTTATTTAAAATTTATTTTCTTTTAACGAGCTAAAGGGAAACAACAGATGAGGAGATTATTATGTCTGTAACAAATTGGTTTGAAGATAGACGTAAATTTGGCGGATTGATTGGAGCTTTTCCCGAAGAAGCTACCAGAGGTTCTACCTCAAATGAAAAGGAAAGAGAGAAACGGATAAGCGTTAACACGAATAGAGGATTATGGGCTCGCCGCGATAACTGCGGAAACATGCTTTATGTTAAATTTTTGAAACAGAATAAAAGTGTATGTGAAGAACGTGGTTACCACCTATCAATGAATAGTATGGAAAGGATCGAACTTTCGATTGATCATAACACATGGATTCCCACGGATGAAGACATGGTCACAGAAGATGTTTTAGACTTTTCCGACGAGGATTCTCACCAAAATCGCGTAGCTGTCTCTCAGGAAAAAACGGGTTTAACCGACGCTGTTCAAACAGGTATAGGATATCTAGATGGAACACTTGTTGCGCTTGGTGTTATGGACTTCCACTTCATGGGGGGAAGTATGGGCTCCGTCGTGGGTGAAAAGATTACTCGCCTAGTCGAGTATGCCACAGACAAGTCTTTGCCATTAGTCTTAATTTGTGCTTCTGGGGGAGCGCGTACGCAAGAAGGAACGTTGAGCTTGATGCAGATGGCTAAAATTTCTTCTGTCTTGCAAATTCATCAAGTTCGAAAAAAATTACTCTATATATCGATTCTTACCTATCCAACCACAGGAGGTGTCACCGCCAGTTTTGGCATGTTGGGGGATATAATTATTGCCGAATCCAAAGCGTATACAGCATTCGCCGGTAAAAGGGTAATTGAATAAACATCACGTCAAAAGATACCTGAGGGCTTTCAAGCTGCTGAGTCTTTATTTGATAATGGGCTACTCGATTTGATCGTTCCACGTAATATCTTGAAGGGTGTTTCGAGCGAAATATTTGAACTCCACTCATCAGCTCCTTATAAAAAAAATTGAGTTTGTTCCAAATTTTCTCTTTCACTTATGAGTTGGCCGCGTCTTACCCCCTCCCCCCTATTTACCAATATGTGGGGAACTAATCATCATATCCGTTTTCTTTCTGTGCAACAAAAAAATTTGTTGGATTTTCCGGTGTCGGCGTCCCCGTTTATTCTCGGATAAACCAAAAAAAAATTTGAATTAGATTACTCCACTGGAAGCCTGGAAACCCCTTTTCTTCACGGAACAAAAAGAATATCATTAGATAGAATATCATTAGATAGAATATCATTAGATATTAGAGAAAAGGGCGAAACAGAGATATACGATTATATAAATAGATTTCTCCCTTTATTTATTGTAGTTGAGGTAATTTCGTCATGGCAGCGTCTTATCTACCCTCCATTTTTGTACCCCTAGTCGGTCTGGTGTTTCCAGCAGTTGCAATGGCTATTTCATTTCTATATATTGAGCGGGATGAAATTCTCTAATATCTTCTCTTTTTGTAGACGGGGTAAATTACCCGGCAACTTCGCAATATCAGTTGAATTCGAAGTCTAGTCTGAGTTAATACTTATACTTAATAGGGATGAATTCTCTCCTTCTCGGCGGTTATCTTATCCTTGTTTGAGGACCCAAAAATCTCGAGAATGTCGTCCCATTCAATCTATGTCTCATTCTCATTTCATATAAAAATGAGATATAGATTGATTTTTCATTAAAAAAATTCGTTACTTATAGACAATTACCCCAAGCATATGCTTGGGCTCCATCTTGGTATTTCATTGTTAAGCATAGATACATCAAAGACAAGCGGGAGTAATGCACCGCAAAAAGAAATAAGGAAAGTGAAATTGATGACAAAATGGCTAATCCATCTATTATGCAATCTGTGAGGAAATAGTAATGAATTACCGTTCCAAATGGATCCAAGTGGATTTTGTAAAAGGCTCTCGTACAATTGCAAATTCGTGTTGGGCCTGTCTCCTTGTCTGTGGTGCAACAGGTTTTCTACCAGTGGGATTTTCCAGCTGCGTCGGCAAAGATCTGACCCCCGTACTTTCATCCGAACACATCGTCTTTATTCCGCAAGGTATTGTAATGTGTTTCTACGGGATTGCGGGCCTCTTCATCGGGCTGTATTTGTGGTGTACCGCGTTTCGGAACGTGGGGGGCGGCTACAACTTGTTCGACAAGCGGGAGGGATTTCTCTCCATATTTCGGTGGGGCTTTCCCGGAAATAATCGCCGGATCTGCATCCGACTTGTATTAAAAGATGTAGAAGCAATTGGATTGGAAAGTAGGGAAGGCCTTTACCCGCGTCGGCTTATTTACTTGAAAATGAGAGGTCGTCAAAATATCCCACTAACTAGGATTGGTGAAAGTTTAACTCTAGGAGATATGGAAGAAAAAGCCGCCGAACCTGCTCGTTTCCCGCGTGTATCGATTGAAGGTTTTTAAAATTTACTGAATTTCAGAACTAGATTATTAACGGAGGAGTGTAAAGTTACTAGTACTAGATTGGCAAAAAAATTCGAGGGGAGGGTTCAAAAGAAGGAATAGTCTAATTACAACAATTTGGCTAATTAGTCTCGTACTTCGTCTATTTTCCTCTCCTGATTGATAGATAGTTACAGCTAATATATGCGATTACATTGCTGGAAAAAAAAAATTATTCGATGGTTTATTAGTACTCCACATCGTTCCTCAGATAGAGCTTATGAGGCTAGTAAGCGACTACATTCGTTAATATTAATATATGATTCCCCACTTTCCGTGCGGGTAAAATCATCCCTTTCAACACCGGATAAATTGTTCCGTGCCACAACGGTGTCCACAAACACGGCATCCAATAAATCTAGATATCTAATATATTGCAGTCTCTTAGAGCACAGATTTAGTATATCTATTTCGGGAATGCATAGAAACCTGAAACTTTTCTTCAGGGCAAAATTAATCCGACTGCTTCCAGTTGGGTGCTATCGCGCAAACAACTCTTTTATAAAAAATTGCTTGAATATTTTCTTGCCGAACCTTACAAATATTTTGCTCTTCCAAGATCTATCTTTTAACTCTCGCCGAAATTGCTACATGAATAGCGAAACAGCCAACAGAAGAAGTATAAAAATTATTAGCTTCTCGGAAAATAAATTGGGAAATGATCTCACTTCCCGCGTTTCTTACAGGTTGAGTGGTATAGAAAAAATAAATAGAAAATTAGCTTGGATTGAAGCGACTTCAAACGAGTTTGTTGGTAGAAGAACACGCCGTTCCATAAACTTTTTTTCATTTCAAATTACCAAAAAAGTGATTGAGAAATCATTAAATTATGAATCGGAAAATTTTCCGTCGGCCTATGAGTCAATTAGTTTGGTGCCTCGTTCCGTGACTCGCACTTTATCCAGGTTCAGAGCGGAATTGACAAATCAATCAAGTGTGTTAGTACGTAATGATTTTGACTTAACTAGAAACCAAGCATCAGTTTCCCTTCAATATGTTGGGTGTTTCCTACTTCTCCCCCTCACGATTCCAATCAGTTTCAGAAACTGGTTCTTAGAGTCTTGGATTAGGGGTTGGTGGAACATCACCCAAACCCAAGTATTTATCAACCCCATTCAAGAGGAAAAGGCTCTGAAACAACTTCGAGAAACAGAAGCATTGCTCTGGTTAAATGACGCGATTGAACACTTGGTAGATAGGCAGTTGCCAAATTTTGACGCAAATGCATATGATGAGACTACCCAGTTGGCAGCAGTGTATGACGAACTCAATATCCAACTACTTCTGCAGCTAGTAACCGATGTAATTAGTATTGCCACCCCAACTTTATTGTTTATAACAGGTCGAAAGAGACTTGCAGTTTCAAATTCCCGGATTCAGGAGTCATTTTATAGTTTGAATGACACAATGAAAGCATTCTCCATTCTTTTACTAACTGATTTATGTGTGGGGTTCCACTCGCCCCATGGTTGGGAAATAGTAATAGGCTCCCTCCTCGAACATTTTGGCTTAATCCCCAATAGATATGTAATTTCTCGCCTCGTCTCAACTTTTCCAGTTATTTTAGATACGGTATCCAAATACTGGATTTTTCGTCATTTGAATCGCACATCTCCGTCAATTGTAGCAACTTATCATACAATGAGTGGGTGACAACTGTTTCTTCTCCAACTTTGCATCTGGCAGGCTAGACCAGTTCATTCTCTTGGATTATTTGCAGCCTCTTCTCGGTTGCCATCTGCTGATAATGATCAAATAGAAAAGAGGAAAGAATTAGAACGAGATAGAATCAATTGCTATCAAGCGGCATCACCAAGTAACCCGTTTGTACAGAGACTTAAGACTAATCATAAATCTATGCAAAAAAGAATTACGAATAACTGGATGAAGAAGTGTTGTATTCCGTCACTTGCACTTGCGATATCAATCGGTTTCGGTGAATTAAACTGTCCATCTGTATCAGAAGCATATCCGATTCTTGCGCAGCAGAATTATGAAAATCCCCGAGAAGCTACGGGGCGTATTGTGTGCGCCAACTGCCACCTAGCCAAGAAACCTGTGGATCTTGAAGCCCCGCAATCTGTTCTTCCCGATACTGTATTTGAAGCAGTTGTTAAGATTCCCTACGATACGTGGATAAAAGTACTTGCAAACGGGAAAAAGGGGGGATCAAATGTCGGCGCGGTCCTTATTTTACCGGAGGGGTTTGAGTTGGCTCCCCCCAATCGCATTCCAGCCGAAATGAAGGAAAAGTTAGGAAAATTGTCATTTCAAAGTTACCGTCCCGGCAAGGAGAATGTAATTGTCGTAGGGCCAGTGCCGGGCAAATTATACGGCGAAATAACATTTCCGATTCTCTCACCAGACCCCGGTACTAACAAGGAAGCTCATTTTCTGAAATATCCCATTTATGTTGGGGGGAATAGGGGGAGGGGACAAATCTACCCAGACGGGAGTAAAAGCAACAACACGGTCTACGCTGCTTCAGTAACGGGAAAAATAAAGAGGGTTGTTCGCAAAGAAGGAAAGGGTGGATACGAAATCACTATCGAAGAGTCATCCGGAAATCGTGAAGCGACGGATACTGTCCCTCCCGGTCTCGAACTTATTGTTTCGGAAGGTGAGTTCGTCAAGGCTGATCAGCCATTGACTAATAACCCCAATGTTGGGGGATTCGGTCAGGGAGAAGTCGAAATCGTACTCCAGGACCCGTTACGTATTCAAGGTCTTATAGCTTTTTTCGCATCGGTTGTCTTGGCGCAGATTTTTCTCGTGCTGAAGAAAAAACAGTTTGAAAAAGTGCAGCTGGCAGAAATGAATTTCCGATTGCCTACTACTTCTTCTAGTTAGGTTACCCCTTTCATGCATAGCTAATCCGACTGATAATTGTGTGTGAAAAACAAGGTTTCCACTTGTCTTTTTTTTAGTCAATGGTTTGGTAGCCACATAACATAAAAGGTGTCGGTTGCGTCAGCTTCGGTTTCGTCGGTGGTGTCAGCGGCGTCGACACCACCAACAGTATTTACGTGTCTTCTGTAACGTAATTAGTTTACTTCTTTATTGCCAAGTCTCCTAGTTTGACTCTATTAAGTCTAGTCTAAACTGGAGCACGGAGCATGAAACGTCAGGCAGGGAAGTGGAATGCAAATATGAATAAGGCTTGTTGGGAAGATTACTACTAGGTAGAAATGTAGAGAAAAGGAGACTTCATCTCACTTTATCTCATAGTTAGTCAAACTATAAATTGTACCCAAAATCTATTGATTGATCCGATTACATCGAACTAGTTTCCCGAAAAACCTCTTTTTATATTGCAAATAAAGAGATTTTAGAAGTTTAAATTTTGTTTGTTCTAATTGTCACATCCAGCCTCGATCGATTCTTTTACGTATAAAGAATCGATCGGCCCGTCTACCAAAAAATAAATCGTGCAACTAGTCTCTAGCTAACTAAATCAAGATATATTGACTTGGACAACAAATTTTCCACATTTTCTTACTTTTATTTTTTTCCTTTTCTTTAAATAGAATAAAAATGGAAATAGAAGAAAAATGGAGAATTCGCCCGTAGAATTCGGCAAAATCTCTTTGGTCAGACAGCAGTTATTGTCGAAGAGACGACCCCAACCCCGAGTAAGCTCCGTAGAAGAATACGCCTAGCAAACCTATCACAAGTGTACCGGCTACAGTACCCACCAACCACAGGGGAATCCTTCCAGTGGTATTTGTCATCTGCGCCACCTCCTTACCCTTACTCTTTTGGCTTTATCCTCTGGTCCCGACTCGAGACATGAACAGTCACAAATAATTAGGATCTTGATCGTTTTCGAACAATTCTTTTTAATTTCTAATTAAAAAAGTAATTAGAAAACGGAACAGCAAGTACGAAAATCAGTAATAATCCCCGATAAAGGCTTGTACGATTCAATTCTACACTCTGTTTATTCGGATTCGGTTGTGTCATAGATTCGGAGCTCACTAAAAACTATCTTTGAATGAATTGCATAGCTGATATGGATCCCAAGAAGAAAACTGTCGGTACGGCTAAGCCGTGAACGGCTAACCATCTAACAGTGAAAATTGGATAAGTTTTATCTAAAGCCATTGGTACTGGTTTCTCCTACAATAATTTGGTGAATGCGTCGACCTGTTCCAGCGAATCGAAGCGGCCAGTTACTAGGGGAACTTCTTGTCGGCTCTCTGAAAAATATTCATTTGGGCGAGGGCTTCCGAAAACATCATAAGCTAAACCTGTACTGACAAACAGCCAGCCTGCAATAAACGGGGAGGGTATGGTAATGCTGTGGATGACCCAATATCGAATACTAGTAATAATGTCAGCGAAGGGGCGTTCTCCTGTATTCCCAGACATGTTCAGCTCCGTATCTATATCTATCTTGTAATACTAAAAAGGATTGCTTCCCGAATAAGAAGGGGTGGAAGATGTGGAATCTACCGGTAAACCTTCTCAAATGGGACCTCATCTTAATTAGGATGTCACTTTCTTCTTTATACCCAGGGTATATCCGAAATATATCGGTTTAGTATAGCTAGCCCACCTTCGATGCGGCAAGGTTACTCGCTCCTCAGGGGGTGTTCAATACCTACGAAATTTCCGGTGATAGTTACCTACATATACCTAGAACAAATTGACTAGAAAGCTTTGACTAGCTTCGGACCTATGCGACAATTTGTCGGCGCAGGGATCTTACTCCTTCTATCACTCTGTCTTCCAGCCTGCCCTCGTGTCTTGGTGTGTCCAGATAATTAATGATTCAAGCTAGGCCTACGCATATTATATTACCCGTGGGTCAGAGAAATACTCATCCGGGGTGGGGATAGCTACCAAAAGAAATAAGTTTTATCAAGCAACTCTTAAGCAATCAATTGATGACCCAAAGGTACTATCTATTTAGTTCACTATCCAATAAATTAACTAACTAAGACCGGATAAGTTAAATCGACAGATTTAGATTACCCAATAGGTGTTACTAATCAACCCTGACTTCGCAAATTTGGGTAAACAACTTTGATTCCGCAACTTCGGGTGATAAACTACTGGCAGAAATCGTATACTAATAACCCATCTGCTAGATAATTTGGTATTCAAGTTTATGCTCACCCTACTAAGCTACTTCGCCTTCTTGACGTCTGTATCAATTTTGACTTTAGCTTTACTGGTTGGATTGAACAAGATTCAGATTCTATGATTTAGCATTATCACTTATAACCTATGTAGGGGGGGGGGATAAGAAGCAGGAAGGGGGGGGCCCACCGGCACCTACTAATTCGCCGCACCTACCAAAAACTAGTCGGTTGACACGAAAATTTATTTTGGTAAGTATTTAAATTAGACGTTTATAAACTAGAATGGTTGAAGCATCACTATCGGGAATTGTGTCGGGTTCGATTCCAATAACCCTAGCTGGATTATTTGTAACTGCATACCCACAATATCGACGCGGCGACCAATTAGATATTCGACAGAATCAAATAATGGAATCAAATAATTGTGGCATCCCAAACAAGATGTTGACTTAGAAAAAGATCCATTCGGAAATTATCTATTTTGCTCAAATATAGAATTATTTCTAAGATTTGTATGAAAATATTTATCTATCTAATATACATAAAGGAGGGTCTGTTTCGTTAACATCAAATTTGATGTTTCCAGTTTTTAGGTATTTTATATTTGACGCGTATTGTTCCTATCTATTAAGTAATCCTTCACTAAGCGGTAGTAAGCACGCCCTGCAGGATTTGAACCTACGACATCGGGTTTTGGAGACCCGCGTTCTACCGGACTGAACTAAAGGCGCCTCCCTTTTCTTTTGGTAGGGATTTTTAGATTTGAAATCTATATCGATGGGGCAGCTTCCTTCCTCACTCCGTGAGGAGGAAGCAACAGAGAAAGAATTATCTCCTCTTTTATAAAAAAGAGAAAGAAAGACAGAAACCAATTCGTCGAGAAAGTCCCGCCCCTGAAGTTTGGGGCATGGATCAAAAATAGGGATGACAGGATTTGAACCTGCGACATTTTGTACCCAAAACAAACACGCTACCGAGCTGCGTCACATCCCTATTAATCTTGATTTGGAACTGGTATCGTCGATCCGATGCTGCTTTGTCTAATTTATTATAACCGGTAGATGTAGATACCGTCTACTTGAGGGAAATTTCATCTCTCAACAGATAGCTATTTTCTACAACCCCATTCCATTCTTACTCTTTTTTCTCCTTCTTCATTGGTATTGCAGTTATTAGTACTATCAATATTGAGTATTTCGGGTTTATCAACTTTTATCCTCAAAAATATTGATTTATAAGTTGTAGATAATTTATTTTCTTTTTAAGAATAAGAAGAGGTAGAAGAGGAATAAGGACTAAGAGATAAAAAAAAAATATTAAAAGTGAGGAGGACTCTTAATGCAACACGTGAAAGTATATCTCTCCACGGCCCCCGTCGTAGCTGCAATATGGTTTGGACTGCTGGCTGGTTCCTTAATAGAAGTTAATCGCTTCTTCCCAGATGCTTTATTATTTCCCTTTTTTTAATATAAATAACTAATTACAGAGGAATCAGACGAAGCAGAAAAATCAGATAAATTTACGTTTTACATGAAAAAGTAATGCGTAACTGAGTTATGGGTGGGGGTAGCTAAAACTCAAACCTCCCCGGATTGTCGGAACTTCGCGAGTAGTCCGTTCAAACACATTTGGACGTACTTGCGACCCCTCCTCTTAAAAAGCAAACTTATATTACTAAGATACAATTGTCTCTATGACCAAAAGTAAAGATGCGAGGGTAACCATCGCTTTGGCATGTACAATTTGTACTTCCAAAGAGGCTGGTAACAAATCTTCAGGTATTTTTCGATACACTACGCGTAAGAGTCGCCGTAACACACCTACTCGGTTGGAATCGAGGAAATTTTGCGTTTGTTGCCATAAACATACCTATCACAAAGAACTAAAAAAATAATAACTAGAAAAATAAGGGATATTCTACTTAACTTGTAAGTAATCAATATTGATACGTATTAGTAGTCACAAAAAATCTCATGAATAAATTTAGACGATTTCCCCGTAGACGTTCCCCGTCTATTCGTTCTGATGAAACTATTGATTACAAAAATACGAGCTTACTTCGTCGATTCGTCAGTGAGCAGGGAAGAATCCTACCGAAACGGCTGAATAGATTAACCTCCAAGCAGCAGCGTTCGGTAGCTACAGCTATAAAAAGAGCCCGTATTTTGGCTTTGCTACCCTTCTCAAATAATGAAAATTAGGAAATTTCCTAAAATTTCATTCTGAAAGATTTTGCAATTCGACAATTCAAAATATCCTTCGAAAGAAATGGGATTGAATATGTCGAAGTTGAATCAAACTCATATCTGTAAGTATAGTCTGTCTTTTCGTTTATATTTCTTTTTGTTTCATTTATGGCCTCTCCGCTTAATCCGGAGAGGCTTGCCGCCTCGTGTCAATCTTTCCCACGATTAATTGTTTGTACGAGCCGGGAGAAGCAATAATCGTCTGTAGTAGCTACTTGCGCGAGTGTCTTGCGATTTATAAAAACTTGATTTTGGCATAAACTGTGAATCATCGAACTGTACGTAAGTCCATTTTTTCGGGCTGCTGCGTTAATCCGAGCGATCCACAGACGGCGGAATTTCCTTTTTCGGTTTTTTCTATCTACGTAAGCGCAAGCCAGTGACCTTTTTTCTTGCTGGTTCGCTGCTCTGAATAATCTCGAATGAGCCCCCCGAAACCCGGATGCAAAATTGAGAATGCCTCTGCGAAATCTACGAGCTATGGATCCTCGTTTTACTCTAGTCATTATATCTGTAGCCTCACAAGAAATTACAGTGTTGTCTAACAAATCCGTTTATTCCTAGACTCTGCCCCCCCCCCCCCCCCGAAGAGATAAAGATTCCGAAGATAAATTTATGACAAATTTATTCTTTAATTAAACTATGTGCAGTGACATACCAGACTTCTCGGTTCTCAAGAAGTCGTTCGGTAGCTGCTTAATAATTATATAGATATTTGTCGATTGTGATGAATTGCCACTTCTTTCATCTGATTTTTCTATCTAATGTTTCTATCTAATGTGATAAATAAAGATTCCGGCAGCTTTTGCTACCCCGACTTTCCCTACCGTGAATACTCCGATACAGGTTGGATGTCTCAACCCAATTATTTAACTTCAATAAGCGATACGTTGTACCAGAGATACCGCGGATTCCGCTGTTTCCGTGGTCAACCTTTTATGGTAACCGGGTCCCTCCTATATACCGGAGCCTAGGCTTTCCCGAAGATGGGGAAGACATAATTACTGTCGGCGGTTCGCATGATCCCCAATATTTAACTCAGCCCGTTAAACTGGGCTTTCTCACTTCCATTTCCTATTTGTCATTTGTTTCAAAAAAAGTTATATGTATAGTGACGGTATTTTAGGCTGGAGATTGGCAGAACAGCTGACCCGTGGTTGTCGCCATCGCAGTGGGATTGGCAAAATAGATATAGAAGTTTACATCACTTGCTTGGATTCGCTTAATAACTCAACTTTGTCATCATCGATTGGTTTTTATCATCCCAAATCAAAATGATCGGATTTACACCGACTCTAACCGCGAATTTCTATTTCTCATTGAAACAGATGGATTATCAAATTCTACCCATTTCACTCGAGGGATTATCTCGCGACGTCAACCCCTAATGTCTCAGGTTTCTGATCCGAACGGGTCACACATACACCCTGGTACATACTCCTCTCCGTTGGGGGCATCCCCGAAGAGCCGGGGATTTTGTTCCAATCCCTAACCGTTGTCTCGCTTTTCTAATTAGTTGCTGATTTGTTGGCACGTTCAAAAACGCAGAGATTTTATTCGGTTCAAAATATTTTAACCACTTGAAAAAACTTACTACATCTGAATCTCCAACAATCAATCTTTATGAAATTATTTTGTTTGAAGTAACAAAATTTGAAGATTTGCTTTTCTAAATGATAAAATAGTAATTAGCTAGACGAATAGACGCGAAATTACAAGAAAAGAATTTGAATCAGGAAAATTTGACTTTTTTCGCCACTCTCAGTCACTTCCTAATTATTAAATATTCAAGCTGACACGTTTTCTAACGCTACCGGGTCCGCGACGCCGTAATCCTGAGCTTCTTCTGCTGACGAGAAAACGTCTCTTTCCATATCTTCAGAAATTATCCATAAGGGTTTGCCAGTTCTTTGGGCATAGACTTTGGTTATGCAATCACGTAGTTTTGATGCTTCTTCTGCTTCCATAACGCATTCCCCAGCTTGTCCATCATAATACGAACTAGCAGGTTGATGAATCATTACCCTATTTAGGTGACTCCAGTTAAGCTCAACCGTACAAGCAAATTATTTTGCATACGGCTACACTTCCGGTGGGCCGACAAAGTTTGCTTAAACTAGCATTTAAACATTAACTTTATTGTCTTGGAAGAAAGGTTTGCCTTACCGACAAGCCCTTCTTGTTGCAATAAATACTGCGGGGAGAATATCGCGATATCGCACCACCTTTTCTATCGGACGTATTGTGATGGTTCCATTGCTGTATCGTGCCAGCAATCCCAGAGTTTGCTATATATACTCTCGGTGGATAACGGAATCGGCATCATCCAACTCATTAAAAACTTGAACTTTAATAAATTATGTAGATTTGACACTCTCTCGAATTTATGACGCTAGGATATATCGATTTCGATCCAGAATGAATCCACGATAAGTCAGAAAATTTATTTTGATTCAGTTTAACTCCTCGGCATTTCACTTTTTCTAATTGGTTGTGTATAGGAGTCGCCAAGTAGAAGTTGCCATGCTATTGTTACCCCAACTAGGCGAAGGCAGAGTTCTAATCCGTACAAATCATTGGCGCCAAGCGTGGGGTAGTGCTATACGTCTGGTAATTTCCCCTCCGGCCAAAGTGGAAGATCCCATTGAAGCAGCTAGTCCCATACAAATGGTATGTACGTCTGGTACGACAAATTGCATTGCGTCATAAGCAGATATTCCGGCTAATACCGCCCCACCGGGTGAATTTACATACGAGTACATATCTTTGGCTTGATCTTCTCCATTTAGATACATCATGATACCGATAAGTTGATTGGCAATTTCGTCATCGACTTGTTGACCTAGAAAGAGAAGTCTCTCTCGATAAAGCCGGTTGATTTGGATAGGTTTCTGCGATTCCCGCTCTGTTGCCCCCCCCTATGGAACCGTATAGGTGTTGTTAAAGACATACGGCTCTCGCAACTTTTACGTGAAACGAGTATAAGGGGAATTCCCTTCCTCTTTTTTTTTTGTTTCAATCCTATCCGTATTAGCACTTCTGGTTCAAGTTTGTCTGGCCTAGCTTTTGCACGCACATGGTGAACCACTTCGTAACTGGTGATCGGTGAATTCATCTTGGCGTGTTAGCCTTTCCTCTTACACCGGTTTATTTCCGTTCGTTATTGAGTCCTTCGTATATAAAGAGTCTTTAGGTTCATCTTCTACTCCGGAGGTTGCGGGGTTCCGACCGCTATTTGCACATACGGAACAAATAGTTTTACTTCCCTTGTATTTACTCCCATATTTTATGTGACGTATTCGAAGTATAAATCTATTAAATCTGCTTCTTGCTGTTCTGGTTTTTGTTTCATAGCTATTTCTGCTACGATCGATATCTGAGACTGAGTAACCGGGGCCCAATCAATCTGTTTATTCCAATTAGCCGTGGATTCTAACGACTATTAAACCTACTGATAGATTTTCCTCACGCATTTGACCGCTGATAGATTAGTCAATTCCAAGTGAGATAGAAACAAATCAGTCGAGAAAATGACGGAAGCGAGTTCCATCTGGCTCGACGCACCTGACGAGTCGCGCTATACGTCAACCCGAGCTGCATCCTCTTCCCCAGGTAAACGAAAGGGCACCTTTGGAACACCAATTGGCATATAAAAATTACCGAAAAAGTTGTAATTACCTCGAACTTGAGGACGTAGAGGCCAAGCTGAAGCCAAACTGAGAAGGAGCCTCAATCATATTATAACACGCTTGATGGAGACAACATGGGTTGAAGAACTCGCATTTCCCTTTTGCATATATTAACAGATCCCGATGGGACCAATCTCTACATTGCTATATAAAGCGCGTAAATGCTAAAATATCTATGTCTCCATCTGCTCCTGAAACAAAAATTACTGTCTCACCTCATATTACTATGGGTTTTTCACAAACCAAGCAAATAAGTTAAACAAGGCGAGGAGGGAGGAATGTCTCCAATCTAGAAGCAAATTGAGATATTGGTTTGTATATTTCATACAACAACTTCTATCTCTCAGAACTTATGAAGCAAAACCCATATTGCAAGAAAGTTACGTAGTAGTCACTCATCTCCAATATCCAAGAAAGGGGTTTCTCATGGGTTTGCCTCGGTATCGCGTTCATACCGTCGTATTAAATGATCCCGGTCGTCTTATTTCCGTGCATTTGATGCATACCGCTTTGGTTTCTGGCTGGGCGGGTTCAATGGCTTCATATGAACTAGCTGTTTTCGACCCATCGGATCCCGTTCTTGATCCCATGTGGAGGCAGGGTATGTTCGTCATTCCTTTTATGACTCGCATCGGAATAACAAAGTCGTGGGGAGGCTGGAGCATCACCGGAGATGCCGCAACTGATGCGGGTATCTGGAGTTATGAAGGAGTAGCCGCGGCTCATATCATACTATCTGGTTTGTTGCTTCTAGCCGCTATCTGGCACTGGGTATATTGGGATCTGGATCTATTTCGCGACGATCGCACGGGAAAACCATCCCTAGATTTACCAAAAATATTTGGAATCCACCTATTTCTTTCGGGGGTACTTTGCTTTGCATTTGGAGCATTTCACGTCACAGGCCTGTTTGGCCCCGGTATTTGGATATCAGACCCTTACGGATTAACCGGAAAAGTGGAGCCCATAGATCCAGCTTGGGGGGCTGAGGGTTTCGACCCATTTGTACCGGGCGGAATAGCCTCGCACCACATAGCAGCGGGAGTTTTAGGTATACTAGCGGGTTTGTTTCACCTAAGTGTTCGTCCTCCCCAACGGTTATACAAAGCTCTACGTATGGGAAATGTCGAAACTGTATTGTCTAGCAGTATTGCTGCCGTATTTTTTGCCGCTTCTGTCGTTTCTGGAACCATGTGGTACGGCTCCGCCGCTACCCCGGTCGAATTGTTTGGACCCACTCGTTATCAGTGGGATCAGGGGTATTTCCAACAAGAAATAGAGAAACGAGTACGGATAGGCGAAGCCGAAAATCCAAATCTATCTCAAGCTTGGTCGAAGATTCCGGAAAAATTAGCCTTTTACGACTACATTGGTAACAACCCCGCAAAAGGGGGATTGTTTAGAGCAGGTGCAATGGACAATGGCGACGGGATAGCCGTTGGCTGGTTAGGTCACGCTGTTTTCAAAGATAGGGAAGGCCATGAACTATTTGTACGCCGTATGCCAACTTTTTTCGAGACATTTCCCGTAGTCTTGGTAGATAGCGAGGGTGTCGTGAGAGCTGACGTTCCATTCAGACGAGCAGAATCAAAATATAGCGTTGAGCAAGTCGGTGTAACGGTAGAATTTTTTGGTGGTGAACTAGATGGTGCTAGCTTCAGCGATCCCGCCACGGTGAAGAAATATGCCAGACGCGCCCAATTAGGTGAGATCTTCGAGTTTGATCGCGCCACTTTAAAATCAGATGGTGTTTTCAGAAGTAGCCCGCGGGGTTGGTTCACCTTCGGTCACGCCACATTTGCTCTTATTTTCTATTTCGGTCACATTTGGCACGGTGCAAGAACCTTATTCAGAGACGTCTTCGCCGGCATCGATCCCGATTTGGACGCCCAAGTTGAATTTGGGGCATTTCAAAAGTTGGGGGATCCAAGTACTAAAAGACAAGCTGTTTAAGAAGTTTTATCTTATTTGTCGTATTGAATTCCTCCCATTATCAGCATCAGGTTAGTTACAAAAATTGACTGAAAAAAATAGTGAGTAATTGCTTCATCAACGCTTAATAATTTGATGAATTCATTTATTTCAATAGTTTTGATTACTCGAATTCAAACAAAAAAAAATTGGGGGAACTAGAAGTCTCCCCCACCGCAATTAGTATGAAAGATATTTTCAAAATACTACTACTATTGAATCCATGGAAGCACTGGTTTACACATTTCTGTTGGTAGCCACTTTAGGTATAATATTTTTTGCCATCTTCTTTCGGGAGCCTCCCAAAGTACCTAGCAAGGGTAAATAGAGAGTTTTCTCCGATTTTAATTTTATCAAATAACCGGATTTTGCTGCATCAGCAAAATTACGAATATGAAGTAAATTAAGTCGATTAGAGACCTTCCTTTTTAATTTTGCAAAGGAAGGTCTACTGCTATACCAGTCCGACTAATCTTCATGTTCTTCAAAAGGATCTCTGAGCTCTTTGGCGGGTTGACCGAAAGCGGTATACGAAGCGTAACCGGTGAGGCTAACGAGTGAACGGGATATAGAGATAGCGACCGAAGTTGCGGTTTCCGTTGCCATGTAATCCGAAAGAAATAATAGTGCCTACTTCACTTGCTATAATAGTATACAAAGTCAACAAATTTCAATTGAATTAGCAGGCTCTATGGCTACAAAAGTTGTTGGTGACACCCTCAGAAGTAAACCCAGAATAAGTTTACTAGGAATGGTTCTGAAGCCGCTTAACTCGGAATACGGAAAAGTTGCCCCCGGCTGGGGCACCACCCCCTTGATGGGATTTTCCATGGCTTTATTTGCAGTATTCCTAGTTACTATTTTGGAAATTTACAACTCATCTGTCTTATTGGATGGTATTGCAATTAGTTGGTAGAAAAGTCCTGAACCCCGAGGATAAAACGGCAATACCTGGGGGTTCAGAAATGGATATCTCATCATAAATCGGAACGGGAGTTAAATCGCGTGAACTTGAAATGTTTCCGGAAGACAATAATATGGGTGTGTGATTCGTCGTAACTAATCTGGTTTAACAAATGAATAATCTTTTATTTCGATAAATTTTTATTATGTTGGATTATTGTTATCTCGCCAGGTAGCGGTCGAGTCATTAGCACCCGAAACGCGAGAAGTTGACATTTAGTCAATATAAAGCTCAAACTATGATTAATTTGCATCAAGTTGCCATTTAAATTTCGTGATGAAATTTGTTACTTGATATTGCCGACTCGGCGCTGTATCAGAAAATTACCAGCGAAGTATGTTTCAATTGCGGTTGTTTGTAAAGTGTGTAGGTATATAAAAAGGAGTTGTGCGGGTTTCGAGTCAAGGTTATGAAGGAGTTGCCGCCCATTAAGTTCTCTTATCTAGGAAAAAATTTCGAAATATAGTGAAAATCTAAGGTTCTTTGGGGACAACAAAAATCAGATCAGAACGAATTAACCTCTAGTTATTTATCTACCTCCCTCGTTTTTTTACTGGGGGGGGAGTACATCGACAAGATTGAAAGATTTCCCAAGACGCTAGTCTCACTGGATTTCAATTCAAAAATAGAAGCTAACGTGAGATCGAAGTAAAATGTATTTTTGAGTTTCCCGAGACTGAGTCGCTTCTTTCCCCATTCTTTAATAAGAGATATCGGATAATACGAAATGTCGGGGGTCTATCCACCCTTCCCTTTTATACCATCTTATTCGAGTAAATGCTAACAGAATGGGCGATACTCAAATAGCTTCGCTTAAGCTGTATGAGAAAAAAGTCTCATGTGCAGTTTATGAAGAGGGAGTTATAAAGGCTTACCCATCTCACTAAGGTATATGACTGGTTTGAGGAGCGCCTAGAAATTCAGGCGATTGCTGACGATATTACTAGCAAATATGTCCCTCCACATGTGAACATATTTCATTGCTTGGGGGGAATCACGCCGACTCGCTTTTTGGTTCAAGTAGCAACCGGTTTTGCCATGACCTCTTATTATCGTCCGACTGTTACAGAAGCTTCTTCTTCAGTTCAATATACAATGACTGAAGTTAATTTTGGTTGGCTAATTCGGTCTGTTCATCGGTGGTCAGCGAGTATGATGGTATTAATGACGATTTTGCATGTATTTTGCGTTTATCTGACAGGTGGATTCAAAAAACCACGCGAATTGACTTGGGTTACTGGGGTGATTCCAGCTGTATCAACTGTCTCTTTCGGTGTGACTGGATATTCCTTACCCTGGGATCAAATTGGTTACTGGGCCGTCAAAATTGTAACTGGCGTACCCGAAGCTATTCCCCTGGTAGGATCTTCATTAGTCGAGTTACTACGAGGAAGTGCTAGTGTCGGTCAATCGACGCCAACTCGTTTTTACAGTTTACACACTTTTGTATTGCCGCTTCTTACTGCTGTTTCTACGTTGATGCATTTCCTAATGATCCGTAAACAAGGCATTCCGGGTCCTTCACAATTTAGTTATAAATAGGAAATTGAAAATACTTTGTTACTAGATTGGTAGGGAATCCCAATCCCCATTTATTTAAAAAGTTATTGTCCCGTCGCCGCCGATGCTTATTACTAAGCAAGATGGTAAGTTATCTAGCGGATTTAGTTATTGTCTCGAATTATTGGGACGAAATAATCGAAACGTCAAAGGAAAAAATTTGGATTATGGGAGTGTGTGACTCGCTGCGAGACTTGTAGGCTATGCAGACGTTGAGTTGGATACTGCCACAACTGAGGGTGTGTCTCTTCTCCGACCTTTCTTTGGGGCTAAGATTCGAAACCTGGATATAAAAACATATTTACCGAATCGAAATTGAAGTTGTTTGAAGAATTTTTTCCATGATCGACCTAAAAATTTTGAAAGGCCTCGTGAAACCCTATATATTTAATTGGGATTGTGTGAAACTTTTAAACATACGGTTTTTAATGCGATGCGTACATTTCTTCTGCATCGAAAGATAGTTGTTTGTACGAATAACCGTTGGGGTAAGAAAGCGATCTAAAGATATATATAGTCGAAGTTTCAACAAGTTAAGATTCTATACCCTAATATCGTAGCTTATAAATATTTTGTCTTATCTAAACTTGAATGATACGACACGTGCGTATGGGATACAAGATAACCCGCGAAGCCTTATTTCATTATTGAGCTGATTCGGATGAGAAGCCATGTTACGAAATAACTTCTTTTTTGTGTTCGTCCTCTCTTTATTCATCAACCTAACCGTTGCCGAATAAGATAAGTCTATGTTTGCTTGAGCCGTATGAGGAGAAATTCTCACGTTCGATTCTTGTGGGGAATGAAGAGTCTACCCCAATAACAAAAAAACCTGACTTGAACGATCCTGTTTTGAGAGCAAAATTAGCTAAAGGTATGGGACATAATTACTACGGCGAACCCGCTTGGCCCAACGATTTGTTGTATATATTTCCTGTAGTAATATTAGGAACCATCGCATGTACTGTGGGTTTGGCCGTTTCGGAACCATCAATGATTGGTGAACCAGCAAATCCGTTTGCAACTCCTTTGGAGATATTACCTGAGTGGTATTTCTTTCCCGTATTTCAAATACTTCGGACGGTGCCCAATAAACTATTAGGTGTTCTTCCAATGGCGTCAGTACCCGCAGGACTGCTAATCGTTCCTTTTCTCGAAAATGTCAATAAATTTCAGAATCCGTTTAGGCGCCCAGTAGCTACAACAGTCTTTGCAATTGGCACCGTGGTCGCTATTTGGTCAGGCATTGGAGCAACCTTACCCATAGATGGATCTTTAACTTTGGGGCTTTTCTAGCATTTATCTATCTCCTACTAACTTAAAAGATAATCAAATTTGGTCTAGGGAACAGTTGCCAGCCCTCAGGTCGGGCCGAGACTTCCCTAGACTTATTTATGTTTCAACCGAAAAACAAATTTATTGAGTTCTCTGTTAAATAATTCATTTCTACTTGTTCACAGTAAAGATAAAATTGGGAATCAAATTTCAATTTTCGGCTTTTGGTTAACTCATATTTCCCATTTAAAACCTTTCGTAATATAAATGAAATACACAGTGAAAATTTAACGTATCTCCTATAAGAGATAAGATTGTTTGTTTCAAAAATGGAGCGATTGATACTTCGCCACCTGCTCCTACTAATTAATATGCAACTAATTTTTGGGTAATTCTATGGCGAAATGGTTCCACAATGCTTTTGAGACCTGATCTACAGATTTTTGCCCGAAACTCTTTATTTTTGGTAAATCTTCTCGGCTATAATTAGGCGAATCAGCAATTGTGTGTATGTCAACTTTTTTGAGACAATTAAAGGCTCTAGCCGGTAATTCTAGTTGGTCAATAAACGTATCTGCGGGTAGCTCTTTATCCAGTTCATTCACGTTGTAAACTTGTGAAGATGACCCCCCTGAAGCGGGGTAACTTTGGCTATCCTTTGAATAGGAGACGTCTTCAAGTTTCCCGTGTAAAAAAGGACTTGATAAATCTATTAGTTTTTTAGAGGCCTTGGTTATTGCCTCGTCTGGGGTCGGACTACCATTGGTCCATATTTCAATGAATAATGTTTCTCGCATCGCTTTACCACTTCCAAATAAATGTACGCTATAATTGACGTTTCGAACAGGCATAGATACAGCATCAACGGGAAATTCTCCATCTCTACATCCGTTTGAATTTTCTATGCGGTATCCACAATCTTTTTCAATTTTTGATTCAATATTGACAGATATTGGTTGGGTGATAGTAGCTACATATTGCAAACTGTCAACTGCTTCGACAGAGGGCGGTAACGATGTATCACCCGCAATTACTTCTTTGGGACCAGTTACGGATAAAACCGCTTCTTTAACATCATTGGAATCACTCTTAAGTACAATTTCCTTTAGATTAACTAAAACATCATGTATTGTCTCTTTAATACCTTTTATTGTAGAATACTCGTGCACAACTCCGTGAAACTTTGCACGTGTTATGCTTGTGCCTTGAACTTCTTCTGATGAGGCTTTACGCATGGCAATTCCTACGGTACTAGCTTGGCCTCTCTTAAAAGGAGATACGACAAAACGACCATAATGAAGACGCCTACTTTCTGTCTTAGATTCAACGCACTTCCACTTAATTGTCTGGGTAGAGATAGATGTTTTACACGTGAGCATAGAGGAATCCCCTTTAAGTTTCATAAAACTACTAATTAGATAGTTAGACACGTCTCTTTCGGGGGGGTCGACACCCATTATGTGGCATGGGGGTTACATCACGTACAAAACTGAGGATTATGCCACTTCGGCGAATAGCCCGCAAGGCAGTGTCTCTTCCCGGACCAGGTCCACTCATCGTAACTTCTGCTTGCTTCATACCCCGATCCATTGAAGCACGGATAGCAGTTTCCGCTGCAGCTTGGGCGGCAAATGGTGTGCTTTTGCGCGTACCCTTGAATCCACAGGCACCAGCAGAACACCGAGGAGCTACTCCCCGAACGTCCGTGACAGTAATAATGGTATTATTGAAACTTGCCCGTATATGAATAACCCCCTTCTGTACCCCGCGCTTTACCTTTCGCGAACGAATTTTTCTTGAATTAGCTGACATAGTTGATTGATTATTCATATTTGAAGACTGTCATTAATTGTTAATTGGTTCTACGTCTGAAGCTTCTGATTACCCCTGCCTCTGCTTATGTTTCGGATTGCAACGAATTACCATGATTCGTCCACGTCTACGAATCAATCGACACTTCTCACATATTTTGCGAATGGAGGCGCGAATTTTCATAGCTATAACCTCAAATTAGTTGATAAATTTACTGATAGATTTGGGATACGTCTTCCCTCTTTATTAAATTGAAACAAAAATTTGAACAAATGGATAATAACTAGGTGACCATACCAACATCGAAATCTATTGATTGTTATTTGTCTGTCTACTTCGGAGTCGGTAAACGATACGCCCTTTGGTAAGGTCATAAGGACTTAATTCAACTCTTACCCTATCTCCCGGTAATATTCTTATGTAATTTCGCTTTCCCGATATGTGAGTCAAGACTTGGCATCCATTATCTAAACACGCAGACATGGCATTGGGAAGCGATTCCGTGACTGTACCCTCTATGTCAATAAGATTCTGCTTTTTAATCATTCGAGCTAAATAAACCCCCCGTAATTCATAGATTTCCTCAAAAAGTTGCTAACTCAATTGATATTGCTAATAGTTCATTCAAGACATAATTTTTGTTGGCAACAATTTTTTTTTTGTTAAAAAGAAGTTTTTCAATCACCAAATGTGACATAAAATCTCCCCCCCGACTTTTTTTTGTCGAGCCTCCCGATCTGTAATAAGTCCATGAGATGTCGATGAAATGGCAATTCCCATACCGCCCAATATTTTAGGAATTTGCCTACGACCGGAATAAACCCTCAATCCAGGCTTGCTAATGCGCTTGACAACTGCGACGTAGGGGTCTTTTTTCTTGCCGAGATATCTCAAGCTCACGTCCAGAAACTCTTTCCCATTATCTTTGTGCTTTACAACATTTCTCGCGAAACCTTCTTCCGCCAAAATTTGTGCAATGCGTTCAGCCACTTTAGTAGCCGGTATCCTGATTATAGCTTTTCTTCTTATGTTGCCATTTCTTATGGCAGTAAGTGCGGTAGCGATGGCGTCGTCATTCATGAAATATAAATTAATGGTTTTTTTTTAGTTATCAATACCGGGATGACTCCTAACCCCTCCCTTATTTTGTTTCCTCTAATTCAGTTTCGTGTATTTTTAATTCATATTTATAGACATTTAGCAAAATTTCAAACCAAGTTGAATTTTCATAAAGAGAAAACTTGGTTTGAAAATTTGTTAAACTTAACATGCTAAATTCACTTAATCATTTGTTTCTACAACACTTCGGGAGCTAAAGAAACTATTCTGGTGAAGTTGCAATCCCTCAATTCCCTAGCGACTGGGCCAAAGATCCTAGTCCCTCTGGGATTTCCTTCCTGGTTGACAACGACGGCTGCATTGTCGTCGAATCTCACACTCATTCCGTTAGATCGTTTTATTCCTTTGCGGGTACATGCTACCACTGCCCTAACCACTTCTGATCTTTTTAGAGACATGTTGGGTACTGCTTCTTTGACTACAGCTATTACTGTGTCACCTGCACCGGCATATCTACGGCTGCCAGTTCCTAATACTCGAATACACATCAATTTGCGGGCTCCGCTGTTGTCTGCTACATCTGAATAACTTTGAGTTTGAATCATTTGGTAATCGGGAAAAATAATAGGTTTACTTGTAGTAGATTCGAGTGTAGGAAGATATATCCCACCATAAAATTTTCTGTAATAATTGAATTGCCGTCGTCGCAATTATTCTAACCCAATTGGCAAAGTGTATTGCTTCTAATAACAATCGGGGTGGCAACTCATACGTGACGTCGCCGTCGTTGTTATCACTATTTTTTTTCATATCACTTTTTCTTTACCTCCCTGTTTTTAACAAATATCACAATTTTGCAGTAGTTATCACTCGCGTAGGCACGGGCATTTTGTGTGCAGCCATCGCCATGGCAGTTTTAGCTATATCTTCCGATACCCCACCTAATTCATAAATTATTCGGCCTGGTTTAATTACGGATACCCAGTATTCCGGAGATCCCTTGCCCGATCCCATACGCGTTTCCGCAGGTCTCATTGTGACGGGTTTGTCGGGAAAAATGCGTATCCACAGCTTTCCACCTCGGCGTGCATAGCGCGTTATTGACCTCCTCCCCGCCTCTATTTGTTTAGCTGTAACCCAAGCGGGTTCGAGGGCTTGAAGAGCAAATTTTCCGAAGGAGATGACGTTGCCACGGCTAGATACCCCCCTCAATCTTCCTCTATGTTGCTTACGATATTTAGTTCGTTTGGGGTTACAGTCGATATCGGCAGAATTAATCAATCTCTGTTACAAAACTGGACGTGGGAGTCTCCCCCCAGCCAGCTCCTCATAAATTTGTTACCAAGTTGCATATTTTGCAAATTTATTTATGTTTCTTCTATTTCTTCTTTCTGATTTTCATTCAAAAGTTATTTGGTATTAAATTCACGGGCGAAAATAAGCTCGATTTCACAACTTATTTCTTGCTTTCCAGATATGGGCTTCTTTCGCCATCCCATTTTCCGAATCTCGACGTTAATTAAATGAGATGAGTCAGATTTGGAAGTCCCCTCGTTGCTTCAGTCTCTTCTAACAAACGTTTTGGTCCCCCTCCCCGACGACGGAGCTTTTCACCTTATCCTAATGTTGGAGAGTCAACGTTCCCAGTATTAATTGACTCAAAGCTCTACTTCAATTTGGAGATTGTGCCACATCACGCAGCTTCTCGGGGGTTGACCGGTTAACCATACGATTTCGACAAGTGAAAATTCAATGATTTCAATTTTTATTTATCGAACTAATCCTAACTTGATATCGGTTTCAGCTTTCCCATAAGAAAACTTTTTATGGATAGAAACTTCATTCGCGATGAGATAACCCTAGCCTATCCGCAGCATTCACTTATTTAGTACTCGAAGGTAGGCGGCCCATTATCCTATCAATTAGTTTTTTTCATGGATAAAGAGATGTTGCTTGGACGAGTCGCACACTAAGCATAGCAAAGATGTTTTAGAGTTTGAAATAAAAAAGATTGAAATTACAATAGGATGAAACTGAATCAGGCTGTGTCAAAATTTATTAAATAGTTTTTCTTTCATTGGGTGGGGATCACCCAGTACCCCGAAATGTCCAAGTCTTTATGCCTAAAACCCCATGAATCGTCTGAGCCGGGTGGTAAAAATACCCTACGCGGGCTTTAATGGTTTGGAGGGGTACCCGTCCCTCCCTGACCCACTCAACCCGAGCCATCTCGCTACCGTTGAGTCGTCCGGCTATTTGGATCTTAATGCCTCTATCGCTAGTTCTTCCAACTAGTTCGATAGCTTTTTTCATGGTTCGCCGGAAGGGCACTCTATTTCTCAATTGTGAGGAAACATATTCCGCCAAGATTTTTGGTTCCCCATAAGGTTGGGTGACACTACTTAGTACTACCCGGAGCTTCCGACTTTCGACTCCTGAGATCTTTTCGACGTCTCCCTTCATTTGACTAATCCCCGAACTTCGTTCTTCAATGAGTAAATCAGGAAATCCTGTATGTATATCAACTCGAATGAGATCTGTTTTTCGTTGGATTTCGATATGTCCAATTCCGCCATAGTTTGTGGCGTCCTTCAGATGTTTTGCAATATATCTTTCAACGGAGGTGCGTATTTGTCTATCTCCCTCGAGAAACTTTGGATAATCCTTTGTCCGTGCGAACCAATGGGAATAATGCTTACTTACACCGAGTCGAAAACCAAGTGGATGAATCTTTCGTCCCATATCTATTTTCCCTCAACTCAATATTAACATATTTATTATTTGGTAATTTCTTTTATAGTTTTGTTTAACTCTTTGACATGTTCTAATCTAATTAGTAAGCGTTTTATGTCGAATCACTCTTCCATCTTTCCAACAAAATTGGAGCTTGACTTAATGATTACTTCACAAATGGGTTTCTTTATCGGGTAACCTCGTCCTTGGGCTCTAGGGCGGAACCTTCTCAAATACGCGGAATTTTCGACTAAGGCCTCACTGATGAACAAATCGGATTTATCCAATCCAAAATTGGTATTGGCATTTGCCGCTGCAGAAAGAATCAATTGTGATATTAAATAACACGTCTTATAAGGCATAAATTCGGGTAATACAAGTGCTTCTCCGTACGAACAACCTCGGATTCGATCAATAATCCGTCGTATTTTGATAGGTGACATGCGGATATTTCTCCCCAGGGCTCTTGCTCCGATTTTTGATTTATTTTTGTTTTTCATGAAGTATAATTTCCTAATCAGCGACGAGATCCCTTATCATTTTTGGCATGTCCCCTAAAATTCCGGGTGGGTGTAAATTCCCCCGGTTTATGTCCCACCATGCGATCGGTTACGTAAATAGGTAGGTGCTCCCGTCCATTATGAACAGCAATAGTGTGACCGATCATGATAGGTACGACTGCAGAAGCGCGAGACCAAGTTAGAACCAACTTTCTCTCTTTTCGTATATTAAGGCTTCCGATTTCTCGTATTAAATGATTAGCTACAAAAGGACCTTTCTTTGATGAACGTGCCATGGCCGGTTAACCTCTTACTTAATATTTCCATTTATCAAAAACCTTTACGTCGACGAAGTATGAACGGGTTGCTGTATTTTCTACTTCTCCGACTTCTTTTTCCAAGCGTGATATGCCCCCAAGGGGTTGATGGCTTTTGCCTACCGATCGATGTCCTGCCCTCTCCCCCTCCGTGGGGATGATCCACAGGATTCGTAGCTGAACCTCTCACTTTAGGTCGTTTTCCTAACCAACGTTTGGATCCAGCTTTTCCCAAGCCTTCGCTGGTAATGTCGATGTTTCCGATTCGTCCTATACTTGCTAAGCAATTTTGATATATTAAACGAATTTCGTTGGGAGGTAATCTTAGCGTAGCAAGTTGACCTTCCTTTGCAATTACTTTTGCTGCCGCGCCGGCTGCTCTGACCGACCCGCCTTTCCCAGATTTCAATTCTATATTATGTATAATGGTACCTAGAGGTATTCTGGTTGAGGTAGACCCCCCCCTCCTCTTATTTTTCCTAAAAAGGAAGAAAACGACTTGGGAAAATCCCTTCCCAAACTGCACAAGCCTCTTTCGAGGCATACAGCTTTCTGGATATGAAAGGCGCCATTGCTGGGTTTCGGTAGTACCAAAAGGCTGCCTACTGAAAAGCAAGTAATTTTTGGGCCATGTATATTGATTGTATCCTCGGCTTTTTCGCCTGCATCTGGCTTTCTTGTGAAAATCTAGTATTTCTTCGAGAATTTAGCAGCAGAATTAGTGACTTCGATGATTCGCGTTAGCATTAGTCAATGTTCAGGATAACTTAGGAAACTTCTTCTATCTGGCTTTGACATAATTTCAGTTCTACGTGTCGATTTTCCATGTGTTTCTGCAGCTTCGATTTTGCCTCCGACTGCCAAATCGACTGTTCCGAATTCGTCTTTTTCGCAACTTCGGTATACGCATGGGGCGCCCTCGTTGCCACAATTTTGAGATTGTTTATCTGTTTCCATATTATCTTACCTTTGCAAATTGATTTTTCTTTAATCGCTTCATACTTTGGTTTAGCACGTGCTGTTGTCCCTATTGAGTTGCCCCAACCCGGTTTACTCCATATTATTTGATAATTTCGAAGTAGTGCTGGGTTTACGGGCCCAGCTTACAACCCGATCGATTAATTTCGAAATACGCAAATCAAGTATTCAATCCGCACTCAGAGGTAGGGCATTTCCAACTGAAATGGGTGCGTCAGGGCTAGATGTTATGATATCTCCAACCCCCACTCCCCGTGGATGCAAGATGTATCTTTTATCACCATCAGTGTAGTTGATCAAACAAATGAAAGCATTTCTATTGGGATCGTATTCAATACCGGCTACTCTTCCAGAAACATTTAATTTGCCTCGCCGAAAATCGATTTCGCGGTATAAACGCTTGTGTCCGCCCCCCCTATGTCTACTCGTAATGATTCCCACATTGTTGCGACCACTTCTAGATATTCTACGACAAGTCAGTCGTTTGTAAGGCTTAGATTTCGCCGCTTCCCCAAATTGCAGAATGGCCCGATTCCGGGTGCTTGGAGTATACGCCTCATATAGTCATATGGCCATACTTACTTTTCCTCTTTATGTTTATGCATAATTTTTATTTGGCGGGAAAACAAACTTTTCCCAACTGTCAGTTTAGAAATAGTGGAATGAGATTATTAGCTCGAAGTCTAACAATCATTTTTTTTTTACTTGTAAAATTAGAACTCCATTTCTTCTTATTTTTCTTTCTCGTCCGACTACTATTGATACCTCCTACTTCGACGTTGAAGAATTGTTCAACCCACTTTTTCATTTCGGTTTTAGTTAACTTTGAATCTACGTAAAAGGTGTATTGATTTTGCTGCAGCAAACGAATAGACTTTTCGGTAATTAATTGGTTTTTGAATTTTTCCATAATATCTTTCCCGCTTCGTCTATTTTACTTCAATTATTTATCCTTCTTCTTCTAATTCCTGCTTTTTTTGTAACTCCTGTATAGTCTATTAGTTTGACTTTTCCTCTTATCAGTCTTCGATCTACTTGTAAAACAAGTAGATTTTGAGTTCTCCCTTCTTTTTTTTATTTGCATCCAACAGGAGTTGAACCTGTGAATTCGCCAATTATGAGTTGGGTGCTTTAACCGTTCAGCCATGGATGCCGATCAATATTAGTATACCGCAACCGGTAAAACCTCGTCAAGGAACGAAAAAAGTCGCAATTTGTCTCTCCCGCCCGGCGTGTGTGCCTACCAATTCAACAAGTAGTTTTAGTTGTTGAAAGGATTCCGGTGAAAAATGAAGAAGTACAAACAAGCAAGAAAGAATTCGATACGAAATTGCTGGTGGGTAATCTAACCAAATGATGAGGGATTCCTCGAGAAGTTAACAATTAGTTTTCATATTGAATGATTATAAATTCTTCAAGGAAGAATGGGTTTGAAACATACACGAGGAAGGTTCTGGGAGCAATATCGGTTGTGAATCTCTTACGAACCAAGAGCCGTGTGAAGTAAGAATTTCATGCACGGTTCCGAATGAGCGGAAAGATCGGAAATCTTCTTTTCGACTCTGACTCTCCTATACCAGTCGTTGCTTTTTTCTCTGTTACCTCTAAAGTAGCAGCTCCAGCTTTATTTACGCGACTCTTCGGTCTAATTTTTCCACATTTATCTAATGAGTGGCATATCGTGGTAGGATTATTAGCTACTTTTAGCATGATATTAGGAAATCTAATTGCCGTTACTCAAATAAGCATGAAACGTATGCTAGCTTATCCCTCTATAAGCCAAATTGGATATATTATGATTGGAGTACTTGCTGCAGACCCGGAGAACGGTTACGCAAGTATGATAACTTATACGTTTATTTATATACTCATGAATCTGGGAACTTTTGCTCGTATCACCTCATTTGGTTTACGAACCGGAACTGATAATATTAGGGATTACGCGGGATTATATACGGAGGATCCTGTTCTAACATTCTCTCCGGTTTTACGTTCACCATCCCTAGGGGGTATCCCTCCACCATCCGGTTTTTTTGGTAAACTCTATCTCTTCTGGCATGGATGGAAAGCTGGTTCGTACCCATCAGTTCTGGTAGCGCTCGTCGCAAGTGTCATTTCTATCTATTATTATCTTAAAATAATTAAATTAATGTTCACCGGGAAGAATGGTAGGAGCGATGCATCCACAACTTATATACGAAATTCATTAGTTTCTCCATCAATTTCAATCTCAAAAAGTTCTGTTGAAATAGCTATGATCATTCGTGCACTAGCATCAATCCTATCGGGTATATTGATAGATCCCATTATCGGGATCACACGGAATACTTTATTCTAGACTCACTTCTTGTGATGCGAACTCTTTTTCTTTCGAATGATTTTTACTAGAAGCCGGTTCTGCTGCCCCAACTAGTCTGTCTCTGCAACTTACGAAATAGTTCTATCTTCTTCGGTAATTGATCTTGACATTTTCCTATCTAGCTTGTATTTGTCTTTTCGCACCCGGAATCACTTGCTGGGAAAATGATCACCCGTCTACTACGGGGGAGATATAAGTATTTTCGCGCGACGCACAGCTGGGGTTGGGCAGTAACAACCCATGCTGCTACATCCAAATATTTAGGCGGAAAGAGAATGCCTATCTTTCTTGCCTCTTCGTATGGTATTATTTTATTGATGCCGAAAAAGAGACTCTATGTAGGAAGAGGCAATCAACCACCCCTTTAGGATGATTGATTGCGGGCAAGAGTAGATTCGAACCCTCGGCCGTCGTCAGTATGAAGTGGAACCTTACCACTCCATGAAGAAGCAATGAGTAATGAAGAAGGTCCAGCCAGGTACTTCATCTAAACCTGACCTGAGTGGAGTCTCCCAGTTAGTAAATTTGGTAAAAAAGAGATGAAAATTCGGTTCAGCAGTTGACAGGCATAGAAATTCTTCATAAAATGGAGTTATGTTGGTGAGCGTAGCTACACCATTTCTCCCTGCTTTCGAAGAAAGGATAGACATACTAGACTCAAAATCTAGTATCGCATAGTACGTAGGTTCAAAATCCTACGCGAGGCGTACAGAGGTCTCTCATTTATGAGAGAAGTCTCTCGACTTCTTGCTTCTAACCATTGGTCGACTTCCATGCCTGTCTCCTCGAGTGAAGAGACACTGGAAATGTCTCTCTCTACTCGAGAGACGAGTGGGTCCCATTGCAGAGATATGTGAGGCGGTAAGTCCCACCTCTTCTTCTTTGTCTTTCCAAACCAAGACTGGGACGGAAAATCCTAACATCCGAAAGTATTGGAGCGAGACCCAATACTCAAGGAATAGTCTTACAAATATAAAAGAGAAAAAAAAAACAAAAAAGGACGACTGAGACATGAGCGCGATCTTTATAAGAAATGATAATGTAAATGAGATGAACCAGAAATCTTAGTAGTTGGTTGCTTGGTGTCTCAAAACAAAAAAAAGGATGGGACTCAAAATCCCATCCTTTTTTTTGTTTCCAAAGCAAAGGACTCCAAATCCTCCGAATGGGACTCGAAATTCCACTCATAAGCCCAGCCCGTAAGGGCCATT